GTGTCAATAGAAAGATGATTTTTATCTACAAATGCTAAAGATATTGGAGTTCTTTACTTAATCTTTGCATTATTTTCAGGATTATTAGGAACAGCCTTTTCTGTATTAATAAGATTAGAACTTAGCGGTCCAGGTGTTCAATATATCGCAGATAATCAATTATATAACAGTATAATTACAGCTCACGCTATTTTAATGATTTTCTTCATGGTCAACAAATGAAGACTATTTAATCTTAAATTTAAATCTAACTCTGTATTATACAATAACCAGTATAATACTATCTCTATTACAGAAGGTAAAAATAACAATAAAGAGCTTCGCGCGGTTTCACCTAAAAAGAATGATGACTTGTCCGAGCAAGCTCGGACTGTATACAGCAAGCTCTAAAATACCTAATTAGACTAAAGTATATATAGAAAAGCCTTTTAAGGCGCAAGCTCTAGAGATATTATTTTAAAGGTATCCAAAAATCAAAAAGGGGCGCTCCGCTCTTAAGATACAAATCTAACTATTTTTATAATGGATGAAAACTCTACCTTGGATGAAGTTGTAAAATTGGAACAACATTTTATTGACACATTAAAACCAAGTTTAAATGTCGATTTAGTGGCTAGTAATTAAGGTTATCATGAACCTATGAGCGAAGAGATAAGAGAAAAACGGCGGTTTCACCTGCTTTTTAGTTTTAGTCGGCGCTCCGCTCTAAAAAGTAAAAACCGTAAACAAAGAGGTACTCCTTTATATATTTATAAAGCAGAAGATCTAACTTTATTATATGTATTTGAATCAAAACAATATACATATGATTCAATTAGTATTCATCATAAAACTTTAAATAATTGTTTGGCGCTCCGCTCTGAAGGTAGATTATATTTAGACACTTTTTTTTTCTATCTTTGGGGGCGTGCTGTATACAGGCAGATTTCATCAGCGCGATTTCATCAGCTACGCCCCAAATAGAAGAATCTGAAAATATAAATTTATTAACCTTAGAAGAAATAAAAGAATTAATAAATAAAACTCGTGACTCATACATAGTTAAACATCCTGCTTCTAGATCAATATTAGCTGAATTTAAAGATGATTCTAGTAAGAATTTGTTATTTTCATCTTTAACTAGCTTAGCTAATCATTTGAACGGAGACCGTAAAACTATTAGACAATACCTAAAAGGAGAGAAATCTGGATTTTACAGAGGAAAATGAAAATTTACATATAAAGATTAAATAGAAGGGCATGGCCGGGTAAAGTATAAATATTTTACTTTCTTTTCACTATTTGCTGGAATCCCCTTAGAGCCTTTAAAACTAGTACCGCAGACTAAACGTTAGCAGTGGAATACAGTTACATCTTAAAGGATTGGGCAATCAGCAGGAAACCAAAGATAATTTTGTTATTTAGTAGGTTCCTCAGAGACTACACGTGAAATATCTTAATAAATATTATATTTAAAGATAAAGATATAGTCCGTTCATGTATGAAAGTATGTGAGTAAACGTATGCCTGCATTAATAGGTGGGTTTGGAAATTTCCTATTACCTTTATTAGTAGGTGGGCCTGATATGGCAAAAAAAAAAGGCCACCTTGGGATTAATATTAGAAATTATAGTAGTAATTTTAAAGACGATAAATTTAAAGGATATTTAGCTGGTTTATTTGAAGGGGATGGCCACATTTGAATACAAAAACCTAGTGAAAAAAAGAAACAAAATCCTAGATTTTGTATAACATTCGGAATGAAAAATGAACCTTTAGCCAAAAAACTATTAGAATTAGTAGGCTCAGGTTTTATAAGATATAAATTACAAGATAATGCTTGTGTTTTAGTTGTTTCACCTGTAATTGGTTTAAAAAAATTAGTTAATTTAATTAACGGTGAATTAAGAACACCTAAAATTCATCAATTACATAGTTTAATAGATTGACTAAATAAAAATCATAGTACTAATATAGCTAAGTTGCCTTTAAAAACTAGTTCTTTATCTGAAGATGGTTGACTAAGTGGATTCATAGATTCAGATGGTAGTTTTTCGGTTTTACACACCAAATTGGAAAATGGAGCGACAAAAAGAAAAATAGCTTGTAGACTAAGAATCGAACAAAGAATGTTAGATCCGATTACAAATGAAAGCTATGAACAAGTTTTATCTAGTATAACTAATTTTCTTAATTGTTCATTGTTAACTAAAACTCAAAAATCTACAGGTAATACATATTATACTTTAGCTGCTTCAAGTAAAATATCTTTAAATATAATAATAGACTATTTAGATAAATATCCTCTATTCTCCAGTAAATATTTAGATTATAAAGATTGAAAAAAAGTAGCTTTATTAATTATTGAGAGTAAACATTTAACAGAAGAAGGTTTAGTTATAACAGATACTGTTAGAAATAATATGAATAGACAAAGAACTTTTTTTAATTGAGACCATTTAAATGAATTATCTATATAAATTATTACTATAATATTAATCCCTAAACACGGGGAATGCCGTTAAGGAATGTAAATTCCTTAATTATGACTTCGCTATATGCATGGAATCTCTCGATTATGGAATTAATTTTCCAGTTAACAGATACATAGACACCTGATTGGGATTATATATCTTTAAAGTTGTATCTTCAACTGAATCAGTCGTAACACTTGTGTATACATGGGAAGAATATGCAGGAAACCAAAGTAATATCTTTTTATTACAAGTAGGATCCTCAGAGACTACACGCGAAGCCCCTAATTTTAGGGTGAAGACATAGTCCGGTTTAGAAGGAAACTTCTAAAGTATATATACACGCGAAGCGTGTATATAATTACGATTCCCTAGATTAAATAACATAAGTTTCTGATTATTACCTCCTAGTTTATTACTATTGGTATTTTCAGCTTGTATAGAAGGTGGAGCTGGAACTGGTTGAACTCTTAAGGATAAGGAGTTGCTCTTTGGTAACTTAGAGGCAATAAAACTCTACTCGATGCGTGAAACTCTTATAATTATAATAATTTGTATTATTGGCTACTCACTTTTATTTAAATTAGTAGTTAAAATGTCAATAGTATTTCTAAATAGCTTAAAAAAATATTTAGAATTAAGACAATACGCCTGGGCAAAAAACATCATTATGTTTAATACCCATCAGAGACTAAATGTAGAGCATCCAAATAATATACATGATCATTCTAGATCTATTAATAAATCAAAATATTCAGAAAGTAAAGATAATTTTCATCAATGATTAGTTGGATTCACAGACGGGGATGGTAGTTTTACTATCTCTAGATTAGCTGAAGGAAAATGAACTCTTTATTTTAAATTAACTCAAAGTTCTTATAATTTAAGAATATTATATTACATAAAAAAGCAATTAGGTGTAGGTTCAGTTTATATACAATCTGATTTTAGTAAAGGTGATTTTAGAATAAGGGATAGAAAAACTATAGGTAATATAGTTTTACCTATATTTGATAAATACCCTTTATTAACAAGTAAGTATTTTTCATATTTCAAATTTAAAAAAGCCTATGAAATCTTAGAAAATAAAGATCTAAGTACAAAGGAAAAAGACAGTTTACTATTAGAACTACAAAGTGAACAAATACCTAATAATTATATTTCTCCTGCTTGAAATTTAGTTAATAACGAAGTTAATAATACTTATGGAGCTAAAAAGGTAATAAGTAAATATTGACTTATAGGATTTACAGAAGCAGAAGGAAGTTTTTACCTTGTAAGTAAAGATTCTAATAGAATAGTACATGCTTTCGAAATAACTCAAAAATTAGATCCAATTGTTTTAAAATCTATATCTTTTATTTTAGGTATAAATTTTGCAAAAAAAGTGACACATTACTCAGTAGTAACTACTAATTCTCGTGCTATATCTAATATAATAGACTATTATAGAAATACTATGAAAGGAATGAAATCAGTTGAATTTAGAATTTGAGAAAGATCTTATGTAAAGCATAAAGGTAATTTTGATAAATTAAGAAAAATAAGAGAAAATATGAGAGTTTGGCGCTCCGCTCGAAAAATAAGATTAGATAAAGACTTTAATATTGTTAATAGTGAAAAATAGAATAAGAATTATTATTTGGATGAAGGTATAGTCCAGTCCATCATGAGAGTGATGGATATAACGATAGTATTTTTTGCTGGTACGGGTTTCACTAATTTTGATTCAGATTCTTAGAATCTGAATATGAGTATGAATATGAAGCCAACCTAGCTCTAAATATGAGGTTATTAATATAAAAGTTATCCTCCTTTATCAGGAATACAAAGTCACAGTGGACCTAGTGTTGATTTAGCTATATTTGCACTTCACTTATCAGGAGTAAGTAGTTTATTAGGTGCTATTAATTTTATTACAACAATAGCAAATATGAGAACACCTGGTATAAAATTACACAAATTAGCTTTATTCGGATGAGCAGTTGTTATTACAGCTGTTTTATTATTACTTTCTTTACCTGTGTTAGCAGGTGGTATTACTATGGTTTTAACAGATAGAAATTTTAACACTTCTTTCTTTGAAACTGCAGGAGGAGGAGATCCTATATTATACCAACATCTTTTCTCGCAAAAAAAAAATAAATATATATATATAATATCTATATTGACTCTTTCTTCGTTAATTTTTAACAAATCGCATAATTCTATATTAAAATCGAACTATAGCACTGTCGCAGAAAACTTGAATTTCCCTAGTTTTTATGATAAATTTTCATTACATTTACCTCACATTACTCCCCCTTCATTTAAATTTTTAACTTGATTTATAGGATTTACTGAAGGTGAAGGATCTTTTATAGTAAATAATAGAGGTGACCTTGTTTTTGTTATTACACAGGGTAATGCTGATATTCAAGTTTTAGAATTCATAAAAGAGACATTAGGGTTTGGTAAAGTAATAGCACAATCAGCTAATACTAGTAGATATGTTACACAAAATAAAAAAGAAATAGAATTAATTATTCATTTATTTAACGGTAATATAATATTACCCAGTAGAAAAACAAAATTTGAAAACTTTGTTAAAGGGTTTAATATTTGAGTATCTAAAGGTAGAATAAGATTAAACACTGTAGAGTTAAAACATACAAATATTTTACCTAGTTTAAGTGATAGTTGACTAGCCGGATTTACTGACGCGGAAGGTTGCTTTACTTGTTCTATAGGAAAAGATAAAGGATTTAGTTTTAATTTCAATATTTCTCAAAAATGAGAAGAAAATATTGGAATACTACAACATTTATGTGTTTTATTTAATGCAGGTATTGTGTCTAAACACTCTGCAGATAATGTATATGAATATAGAATAGGTGGAGTACAAAACTGTAAGAATATTTTTCCTTATTTTGATAGTCATCTATTATATTCTAAAAAAGCTATTTCTTATTATTTCTGAAAAGAAATACATACCGATTTGTTAAATAAACATCATTTAGATCCTGTTAAAAGAATAGAAATGATAGAAAGATCCAGATTTATAAATAAATTTGGCGCTCCGCTCTTAGGGAAAACAAGTTAAGGTTTAATGATCAAGTTATGAAGCTCTTAAGACAGATGTAAAAAGATATAAGATCTAAAAGAGCAAATATTCTACTAGTGTAAGCTAAAGAATATACCTTAATTTAGTTAATATATTGTTATAACTATTGTAACTCCTAAGTTCAATGTATACACTGTTAGTGTATATTGTTGTTCATACTAATGATAGGTAGGCGCTCCGCTCTTAAACTAAAATTAGTATAAGAAAAATAGTTTTATATATTAGCAATGCTAGTGTTAACGGTCAATAAATATTCTCGTTTAAAGACCGTCGGTTATTTAAGTGACCGCTACAGACTGGTTCACTGGTGGGTAGCTGAAATGCTGCTTAATGTACAGTCGGTTTCTCCTATATAATTTAAGGCGCAAGCTCTAAAGTATATACACAAGCCTAGATATACTAGTACCTGGATTTAATAAGAGAGCATCATTAATGATGGTAAGTTAAATTTGGAGAAATGGATTCTTCGGACACCCAGAGGTTTACATATTAATTATACCAGGTTTTGGAATTATTAGTACAACTATCTCAGCTAATTCAAGTAAATCAGTATTCGGTTACATAGGTATGGTCTACGCTATGATGTCTATTGGTATTTTAGGGTTTATAGTTTGAAGTTGAGTAAAGATGGCTTCACCCTATAGTGATATAGGGATTCTAATTAATTTCGCTATATGCTGGAACAGTTTAGTGCTAATTAGTACCTTGTATGGTAAAAATCTAATTAGCTATACTCAATCAGCAGACAATCTGTCCCTGTATTCTTTTAATGATAACAAACAGAGCGTCTCAGAGACTACACGCGAAACATCTTTTAAATTTTCCGCATTTCATGCTTATTATAATACTTTATTTTCAAATAAAGATCCTCTTTCAGATGAATGATTAACTTGATTTATTGGATTCGCAGAAGGTGATGGAGCTATTCAAACCTACGATGAAGGTAAAAGAGTTCGTTTTGTTCTTACTCAGAAAGAAAGTGATATACTTTATAAATTACAATTTAAATTTAACATAGGTGTTGTTAAACATTTTCCTCAAGGAAAAAGTGGTAAAGATAATGATTTTTATAGATGAATGGTTGATAGCCCTTCACATATTTTACTTTTAGCTTTTTTATTTAATGGGAATTTAGCCCAAAATCATAGAATTGAACAATTAGCTAAATGAGTTAATGCTTTAAATAACCGTTTTGGTAATGAAACTATAAAGTTAAATAATGCTCCTGCTAAGGTTACATTACAAGATGCCTGATTATCAGGGTTTACTGATGCTGAAGGATGTTTTAATGTATCTATTACAGCAAATTCTAGATATACATTAGGTCATGTTATAAAAATGCGTTATATATTAGATCAAAAAGAGAGTGTTGGCGCTCCGCTCTTAAATAAAGTATCCGAACTATTTGGATTAGGTAAAGTAAGATTAAGATCTGGTACTGATAATGTTTATCGTTACACAGTTACTGGTTTTAAACCAATGAGTAATATAATAGCATACTTTAAATTATTTCCACTACAAACTAAAAAAGCTTTTTCTTTTGAAAAATGATTAACTATTCATAACCTGGTGTCTAATAAATTACATTTAACTGAAGAAGGACTATCACAAATCAGAACTTTACAAAAACAAATTAATTTAAGTAATAGTATGACAAATAAAACAGGAAAAGCTTAAAGATGAAGATATAGTCCGACACTTCTTGTGAAAGAAGCATACATAATAGTATGGGTAAATTTAAAATATTTATTAACGGTTTTGCATCACATGTACACTGTTGGTTTAGATGTTGATACAAGAGCTTACTTCACAGCTGCTACATTAATTATTGCTGTACCTACAGGTATTAAAATATTCTCATGATTAGCTACATGTTACGGAGGTTCTATTAAATTAACACCTTCTATGTTATTTGCTTTAGGATTTGTATTTATGTTTACAATTGGTGGGTTAAGTGGAGTACTGTTAGCCAACGCTGCATTAGATACTGCATTCCATGATACTTACTACGTAGTTGCTCACTTCCACTATGTATTAAGCATGGGTGCTGTTTTTGCAGTTTTTAGCGGTTGATACTTCTGAATACCTAAAATATTAGGTTTAAATTACAACATGTTATTAGCTAAAGTTCATTTCTGACTTTTATTTATAGGGGTTACACTAAAGGGAAGTACATTTGTCGCAAAAGGTCAAAGAGGATTTTCGGCTACGCCTAAAAATTCTCCGGAACCTAATGAATTTGTTTTATTTTTTGAAAATGTTAATAAAGAAAAAAGAAATATATATAAAGAGTTAAGAAAAAAAGCAGGTGTTTATTTGTTTAAAAATAAAATAACTAATGATTTTTATATAGGTAGTAGCACAAATTTAACAAGTAGAATGGTGAGTTATTATTATTATACTAATTCACAAAATTCTTCTACAATGGTTATAATTAGAGCTATGAAAAAATATGGCTTAGATAATTTTTCTTTAGGGATTTTAGAGTTTTTGGCGAAGCCCAAAAAAGATGTTTGTTTAATATTAGAACAAAAATGATTAGATCATTATAAACCTAAATATAATGTTTTAAGTACAGCTGGTAATTCTTTAGGTTACAAGCATAGTATTGAAACAATTAATAAATTAAAGGAAAAGTTAAGCAAAGAACTTCATCCTAAGTTTGGTACCGTTACATCTTCAGAAACAAGAGAAGCTATTAGTGAAAGTATAAAAGAATTTTATACAAAAAATAGCCATCCTAGTAAAGGATTAAAAGGTAAATTGTCACCACAATATGGTATAGGAGGTCAATTCGTATTTTGTTATAATAAAAATGGTGAAGAATTTATTTTTCCTTCTATAAATGGTGCAAGACAACATTTCAAAGTTAGATGAACTCTTATAAAAAGTAATATTGATAAAAATAAATGAATAACTCTTAAAGGTGAAGATTGATTAATACAATCCTCACCTAGACAAATTTAGTTTGATTAGCCCCTCCCAATCCTTCTATATGCTGGAAACTCTCATAAGGCTTAAGTACTTATCTTAATAAGTGAAAATCTTAAGTATATCTAGATAATCAGCAGGAAACCAAAATAACAAGCCATGTTATGAGTAGGATCCTCAGAGACTACACGAAGGAGATAATTCTAGTAAATTAAATTATCAAGATATAGTCCACACAACGTGTAATCTTACGTTCTTCCCTCAACATTTCCTGGGTCAAGTAGGCCCTTTATTATAGAGATATAATATTTATACAACACTATATGCTAGAAACTCTATTATATTTGGCGTGCTCCGCTCATAAATAGACAATTAGCAGGGAATCTTAGTAATATGAAAGTAAAATTCGTATGATCAGTAGAACCCTCAGAGACTACACGTGTTGCAACTGAAAGTTGAAGAAATAGTCCAAATAATATAGTAATATATTAGAATATATCATATTGTATATATCTAGATATTATCGTAACAAAATTATAAACATGTCGCCTATTTTCTGTATGTTAATAACTTATTGCCTAAACCTTTAAGTGATAAGTTTGGCGCTCCGTAGAAAAATTGAAATATAACTTAAATAAAAATAAATTAGTGCATGATACATAATAAAACCTTATTCTATTACTTATGGTCCTTATAGAAAATTCAAATTTAACATAAAAATAAAAAAAATGAAAACATTAAAAAATAATAATAGTTTTGTAGAACAAGATTGAGATAACGATGACGACTTCTTCGTAGAAAAAGGAATTAATAATAATAACTTAATTACTATCAAACCCGAACATAACTTTAGTCAAGAATGTAGATTAGATTTAGCTAATTTAAGTTCTACTCCTGATTCTCCTTTATACAATTTTTTTTTACGATAAAGAAATTATTTTAAAAGAATATAAAAATAAAAGTGGTATTTATCTATTACACAATAATGTTAATGGAAAAGAATATGTAGGTAGCGGTACGGATTTAAGCAAAAGACTTGCTACTTATTACTTTCCTTCTCGTTTAACGGATAATCGTTATATTTCTAATTCTATTTTAAAATATGGGCATGATAACTTTTCTCTTGTTATTCTATATGTTTTAGGTGATAGTGATTCATCCACAAGATCGGATATTCTAAGTAAAGAACAAGAATATATTGATTTATATAAACCTATTCTTAATTTAAATCCTGTTGCGGGGTCTAGCCTGGGGTTTAAACATTCAGAAGAATCTAAAAGACTTATATCTGAATTCCGTAAGGGTAAACCATTATCAGAAGATACTAAAAAAAACCTTAGTATTTTATTTTCAGGAAAATTAAACCCCTTTTTGATCTAAAACTCACTCATCTGGGACACTAGAAAAAATGAGTAAATCTAAGACGGGTAAGTTAAATCCTATGTTTAATAAAGAAAAATATAAATAATTTATTGAACAAATGCATAGAGATAAAAGGGGAGCTAATAACCCTATGTTTGGTAAAGCTAAATCTGAAGAAACTTTAGAAAAATTAAGAAAAAAAAGTTTATGTTTATGATTACAATAAACAATTTATTAAATGTTACGATAGTATAGGATTTGCAGTAAAAGACTTATGTATTGCAGCAGAAACCATTAAAAAGTATTTAAATACAGATAAAAAGTATAAAGAGAAATATTTTTATTCTAGTTTGCAAAAATAAGCAAGATATATAATTGCTACAAGGAATGCCAAGAAGAATAAGTGATTACCCTGATGCTTTTGCAGGTTGAAATTTAGTAAGTAGTTTTGGATCATTAGTAAGTGTTGTAGCTTCTGTTGTATTCTTATATGTTGTTTACAAACAATTATTAGACGGTAGTCCTGCTACAAGATTCCCTTGATCAACTCCACAATACTTCACTGATGTTTTACAAGCTTTATTAAATAGAAATTACCCTAGTTTAGAATGAGCCATAAGCTCTCCACCTAAACCTCACGCTTTTGTTAGTCTTCCTTTACAATCTAACGTGGTTAATTTATATTAATAATCTTTTAAAAGAGAGCTCGCTTTTTTTTTTCCACAACGCAGTTACTAAATTGAAGTAAATATCTAAACACATGTATACTAATGTGTTTTATATTATTATAGCTTTAAGGTAAAGCAAAGTTTTCTTTATTTAGTTCGAATCTAAAATAATAATATTCACTATTTTATTATGATTATAATTAATATATTATTATCTATTTTTATAAAATAAATAATTAACAAAAAAAAAATGTTATATTTTTCCACTTTAATTTCTATTTTAGAAGTTGTTATAATACTTGTTCCTGCATTACTTGCTGTAGCCTATGTAACAGTAGCAGAAAGAAAAACAATGGCTAGTATGCAAAGAAGACTCGGACCCAACGCCGTAGGATTAATAGGCGTTAATTTATCATCTTTTTCTTTCAAAATTAATTAATCTTTATTTAATAGCAATGTACGTTGTTTTCATTCTGCTAGTCTTAAATATAAGACTAAAAACCTAGTATCAAAAAACTTAGATACAATACAAGCAAATACTATTAAAAGCTTAACTGAAGGAAGAGTTGCACCAATCCTTCCATTTAAGGCGAAGCGATCCAGTTTTAATAACTTGTTCCAATATTTTGGAGGCACTGGCAGATTTCATCAGCGGCGGCTATGCTGTATAAAGGCAGATTTCATCAGCCACCCTAAAGATATTTATAAAAAGTTAGTATTATTGAAGAGCTTATACCTAAAAATTTAAATGACACTAACCTTAATGCAGAGGATTTAATTAATAACCCATACGAAATTGATGGTGACGATATCCTTTTAGAGTCTGTTAACTACAACTCTTAAAAAAAAAAGGGAAACTTAGATTTCCAATATGAGTTATCGAATGATTCGATAATGAGCTATTAGAAGATAGTGTTAAAAATTATCCTAACAGACAAATAGTAAGTGAAATAACAGGTGTGGCTGTACAAACTATAAATCGTTATTTAAACACTAAATTACCTAAATTAGGTAGCGTATCCCTCCGGGGGGGGGGCTTCGGTGTATACACCCTCCGGTGGTTTTACCTCGGAGGCGAAGCGAAACCCGCGTTAGGTTTATCTAGCCATACAATAAAAAAATATTTAGATAAAAATATTTCATTTAAAAATTATTACTTTTATAGTAATAAACAAGATAACATATAATAAAAATAAGTAGACTTATTATAAGGGGCGCGGTTTCACCTGCTCGAAGGTGGGATATATGTTAATCTAACCAGACTAGATAATTAAACAACAGTATAAGTAGCTAACTTTAAAATAAATAAGTTAAACGACGGCTACAATTAAATTATACTAAACGTACATTGTATATTATACTTTTTAAGTATTACAGAAGTTAATTTTAAGAAAGAGGCGAGCGCTACGCCCAAAATTTTAGTCCCCTTTATAGTTATTGTTATAAAGAAAACAGGGGATGAATTTCAAGAAAAACTTTTAAGTTAACTTGAAGCGAAGCTTATTGTTAATTATCGGTTGTGCTACGCTGTATAAAGGCTGGTTTCTGTAGCAGTAGGCTCGAAATCGCGCAAGCACCGCCTTTTTAGTCGGCGCTCCGCACTAAAAAGTAAAAACCCAGCCATAAAACGATGAATAGCAATTTTTATAAGAACGTTCAACGACTAGAAATAAATTATTTCATAGCGTCCCCCATCTTACAGATTTTAATGCAATTTAATATACTAATTGTGTTATACGGTAGGATGAAGACATAGTCTGAACCATTTTGTGAAAGGTGGAAAAGGTGCACATACTTTGTATGCTTTGCCCTTTTGTTAACATAATTGATTATGGATTATTACAAGCTTTTGCTGATGCTTTAAAACTTCTTTTAAAAGAATTTGTAGCTCCAACTCAAGCTAATATGATTTTATTCTTTTTAGGTCCAGTTATAACTTTAATATTCGCATTATTAGGATACGCTGTTATACCTTATGGTCCTGGACTAGCCATTAGCGATTTTAATTTAGGTATATTCTATTTATTAGCTGTTTCTTCTTTATCTACATATGGTATTTTATTAGCCGGATTTTCTTAAGTCCATCCTTTATAAAAATAAAAGGATATAACTCGAAAGAATTTCAAGAAAAACTCAGCTTGAGTCAACTTGAAGCGAAATACCTATTTTTTCTACGTACATTTGTCGAAAATAAACTTTGTATGCGTTCAACGACTAGTAGATTAATTCTACCAAGAGTATTCGAGATCCTACATTATATTTTTATCATTTTTTGAATATTGTTCTTATATACAATTATTTTTTCTTATAATATGGCCTGACTTAACCTTAATATATTTTATATAATATTTATCATTTCTTTAACTATAACTTCTTTTTTTTATAACGCGACTTCACGCATCTTTGTTGAGAGCTTGCTAACGAAGTTACTTAACAGCTTGTCCGACTTCGTCGGACCAGAAGCATATTACTCTAAAAATTAAGGGTTTTCTAATTACAACTTCTCCGGCTCAATTTATGCGGGTACAAAAACTCCAAATAATGTTAACTTTAATAAAATTTTATTAAACCGTTCTTACTCAACTAAAGCTAAACCTGAAATTAGCGATACAGATAATTACAGAGCTTGCTTGTCCGACTTCGTCGGACTAGAAGCCCCTCAAGAGTTAAAAGCCTTACATACTTTATATATTAATGATTTAACTAAAGATAGATTAGCTCCAGTTACTTCTTTTTAAACTGATCAAGTTTTTGCCTCTTTTAACCTTTCAAACGAAGAAGAAAAATCAGAATTCTTAAGAGAATGAGGATCAAAAGGTGGTATATATATAATACAATATATATATAATCCATGTATATACTACATAGGTAGAACTACTCTTTTTAAAAGAAGAATCAATAATCATCTTAGAGCTGAAACTAATAGTAAATTCCACGTATTTTTAAGTTTAGTAGGAAAAGAGTACTTTAATTTTGGTATAATAGAAATTTGTACTAAAGATGAACGACTTCGTCGTAAAAGAGAAAATTTCTATCTTCAAAAATACTTACCTTTATTAAACACAACATTTTCATCCTCTTATACTGAAACTTCTATTTATAAAAGTTTATATCCCTCCGGGATCAGGAAATGAATAAAAAGTTTAAAAGAAATATCTGAAAACATCACATTAGGGGCGTGCCTCTAAAGTAGAAGTTTGAGCATATAAAGCCGATAATTTAGAGTGAATAAACGGAGGTTCATTTTCTAGTATTAAAGAAGCAGCTAACTATTTTAATGTAGATTATAGAACGATTAGTAGAAACCTTTATACTAAACGTGCAGGTTTCTGTAGCAGTAGGCTCGAAATCGCGCAAGCACCGCCTTTTTAGTCGGCGCTCCGCTCTAAAAAGTAAAAACCCAAAAACAAAACGATATGCTGGTGTAGGCGCTCCGCTCTTAAAAAAAAAGAAATGAGTTATGATTTAAAGTTAGAATTAGCAGGTATAAGTAATTCAAATAAATTTCATTATATTCGTAGTGAAATTTGAGTTTATGAAGTAATCCCAGGGGGTGGCGGTAAAATTAAACTATTACCTGCTCAACCTTTTATAACTAAACGTGAAGCAGTAAAAACTCTACATATTCATAACACTATCATAAGTAATCACTTAGACACAGGTAAAGAATATAGAGGATTATTGTTTTATAGTGCATGTTTAGATAAAAATGGTGAATAGTTTGGCGCTCCGCTCTAAGAAGAATTTTTACGAGCTCTATTTCATAGCCTCAAAATATATTAAATTAATCACTAGTTCCTTATTTTTAGATTTATTCGGTATTTAAGCCTATCTTAGATAAAACTATATTTTAATTATTATAGTTTCATAAATATATTTAGGATAAGACATAGTCTGAACCAACTCATAAGGGTTGGATGTGAAATTTAAATAATTTCACGGTAACAAAATTGGAAGTGCTAATAGTAAATATGCTTTCTTAGGTTCTTTAAGAAGTACTGCTCAATTAATTAGTTATGAATTAGTTTTAAGTTCTGCTATATTATTAGTTATATTTTTAACTGGAAGTTTAAATTTAACTGTTAATATTGAATCACAAAGAGCAGTCTGATTTATATTACCTTTATTACCTATATTCCTTATATTCTTTATAGGTTCTGTAGCTGAAACTAATAGAGCTCCTTTTGATTTAGCAGAGGCTGAATCAGAACTTGTTAGTGGGTTCATGACAGAACACGCTGCTGTTGTTTTCGTGTTCTTTTTCTTAGCTGAATATGGTAGTATTGTTTTAATGTGTATACTAACTAGTTCATTGTTCTTAGGTGGATATTTAACTTTAGGAAATTCAATCCTAGATTCTATCTTTAATTTTTATGGTACAGAAAATTTTATAAATAATATTATTAGTAATAGTTCTTTATTAGAAGGTTTAATTTATGGATTAACTTTAGGAATAAAAAGTTCTATAATGATATTTGTGTTCATTTGAGTTAGAGCTTCTTTCCCTAGAATCCGTTTTGACCAATTAATGGCATTCTGTTGAACTGTATTATTACCTATAATTTTTGCAGTTATTATTTTAATCCCTGCTATACTTTATAATTTTATATTATTACCTATCAATATTAATTTACTTTAATATATAAATTAATATATTTATATTTAACCATAAGATTTCTTATATATGGTGTATATTTCTATATTTATATTAATATTTTAGGACAACTTATAGACTAAAAAAAAATAAAAAAGAATGTTATTATCTTTTTTATTATTAGTACCTTTAATAGGTATATTTTTTATTGCTGGAACTATTTCTTATGAAAATAATGTAGTTAGTGCTACATACTATAAAAATATTGCTTTAATTACATCTATTGTAAATTTAGTTATCTCTTTAGTTGTATATTTACTTTATGATTCTAACAATAATCAATACCAATTTGTACAAGAATACTATAATTTAAGTTTCTTTGACATTTATTTAGGAGTAGACGGAATATCAATTTATTTTGTTCTATTAACTACAATAATAATGCCTATAGCCATATTAGCTAATTGAAATTCAATTACTGAAAATCTAAAATCTTATTTAATAATAATGTTATTATTAGAAACTTTACTATTAGCAATTTTCTTAGTATTAGATATTTTATTATTCTATATATTTTTTGAAAGTACATTACCTCCTTTATTTTTATTAATAGGTTTATTTGGATCTAATAATAAAGTAAGAGCTAGTTTTTATATTTTCTTATATACATTTATCCTTAAGTGTAAAAGAGCCAAACACCGGGGAAGCCCTAAAACTCTAGTAACCAAAGTAATAAAAGAAATTTTATTACCCGCCTGGCTAATCACCATGGGTATGGTAAAATCACTAGTTTTCAATCTTGAAAAGTTATATAATATAACAGATATGTGGGTAATCGCGGTTCTAAATCATCCTTTAAAGGGTGTAAAAGAGCAACGAGTAGATGGTTCTTCAATTTCTAGAAGTTTAGATTTTGTAAGGTGTACTCTAGTCGCTGGGAAACCAGTTTTAGGTAGAAAAATTTATTCAGATTCTAATAAAAGTATAATTATAAATAATACAATAAAAAGATCTATGTCTTCTAAATTAACTTTAAATCCTTTATTTATAACTGGATTAGTTGAAGCAGAAGGATGTTTTATGTTAGGTTTTTTTAAAAATGATAAATATAAAATTGGATTCCAAATCCAAGCTATATTTAAAATTACTTTACATAAAAAAGATCATGATTTATTATCTCAAGTTAAAGATTATTTTGGAGTGGGGACAATAACAAACCACGGTAATACTACTTTACAATATACAGTTAAATCTTTAAAAGATTTAGATACAATAATATCTCATTTTGATAAATTTCCATTACTAAGTCAAAAATGAGCTGATTATACTTTATTTAAAAATGCAATAATACTAATTAAAAATAAGGAACATTTAAATAAAGAAGGATTAAAAAAAGTTATCTCTATAAGAGCTACTATGAATTTAGGTTTATCAGAAGAATTAAAATTTATTTTTCCTGATATTAAACCGTATTCTAGACCTTCTTTACCAAAAATAAATAATGTAGATCCTAATTGAATAGCAGGTTTAGCTAGTGGTGATGGATGTTTTCATATTTCAATTCGTAATTCATCCACTACTAAAACAGGTAAATCTGTAGTATTAAAATTCCATATTGTTCAACATAGTAGAGATATTGAACTAATGAAAGTATTAATAACTACTTTAAATTGTGGAAAATTAGAATTATTATTGAATCAATCAGCTGTATATTTTGTAGTAACAAATTTCCAAGATATTTTTGATAAAATAATACCGTTATTTGATAAATATCAAATTAAAGGAGTTAAATCGTTAGACTTTAATGATTTTAAGTTAATAGCTAACTTAATACACAATAAAGAACATTTAACTGAAGAAGGGTTATCAAAAATTCAATCTTTAAAATTGAATATGAATTTATTTAGAAAATTATAAAAATTATTAGACTTGTCGGTTAGCCGATATAAATTGAAGTAACCCTAAATTAAAGTAAAACACATTAAGTTGTGAACGTATGAGGATCTTTATTCTTATTAATATGTATTCTAGCTATGTCTTCTATTATGGGTACTACAGATTTTGATGCTTTATTTAAAACAAATTTTGATTACACTACACAATTATTCTTATTTGGAGGAGTATTCTTATCATTCGCAGTTAAAACACCAACTATATTTTTAAATAATTGACTGTTGAAAGCTCACGTTGAATCACCTTTAGGTGGTAGTATTGTGTTAGCTGCTATTGTTTTGAAAACAAGTTTATATGGAATATGTAGATTAATTTTACCTATATTACCTAAAGCTACTATGAATTTTACTTATATAGTTTATGTTATAGGTGTTATTACAATAATTTATGCTAGTTTTAGTACATTAAGAACTACAGACATTAAAGAATTAATAGCTTATAGTTCTGTTTCTCATGCTGCTGTTTACTTAATAGGTATATTTAGTAATACAATTCAAGGTATAGAAGGTAGTATTCTTTTAGGGTTAGGTCACGGATTCGTTTCTAGTGGTTTATTCATCTGTGCTGGAGGTATACTATACGACAGATCAGGAACTAGAGCTATCTATTTCTACAGAGGTATAGCTCAAGTTATGCCATTATTCTCTATTTTATTCTTTATATTATCTTTAGGTAATTGTGGAGTACCTTTAACACTAAATTTTGCAGGTGAATTTATGTCTCTTTATGGTGCATTTGAAAGATTACCATTATTAGGTGTATTTGCTAGCTCTTCGATTATATTCTCTGCTGCATATACAATATATATGTTCAATAGAATTGCTTATGGTGGAACATTTAGTAGATACTTCAAAGAAAATATCAGTGATGTAACAAAAAGAGAATTCTTTTTACTTTTCATTTTAGTTGTATTCACAGTTATATTTGGTATTTATCCTTCTTTCATACTAGATGGTTTACATTACTCTGTAACAAGTCTAATATACTATTCATAAAAATTTTGATTAAAAAATTATCGTTAATACTAAAGTATTTAATATTATTAAAAAAAAAACATGCCTCAATTAGTACCATTCTATTTTTTAAATGAAGTAATATTTGCTTTTGCTGTAATTACTATAGTTTTATATATTTCATCTAAATATGTATTACCAAGATTTGTACGTTTATTCTTATCACGTACATTTATAACAAAACTTTTTGATAAATAATTTAGAGCTTGCGCCATAAATTATAATAATTATAATATAAAATATTATAAGGGATTTTTTCAAGACATATAATATAGCTTAAAGTACGATGAATACTTTAAGCATAAACACAGTAAATTTTGAAATACTTAGTCCGCTAAGTCAATTCGAAATAAGAGATCTATTAAGCATAGATGCACCTACAGTTAAGTCTGGGAAACTAAACACCATGTGGGTTAAATTGCCAAACTCCGGGGACACCTTAAAGCTTCTGGTACCAAGTTACAATTTAAAAGTTGTTAATGGATGAACTAATCACTCATGTACGGTAACAAGTCAGAAGATATTCGAAAGATTAATAGGCTATCGCGGATCTAAGTTAGTAACATTTATTTTATTAGCACTATGCTTTAATGTGATGTTTATTTTTAATAGTCTTTTTGACTCCTTATTAATATCATTACTTTTTTTATCATGTGAAATAATAAATATTGTTACTATAAAAGAGCAACGAGTAGACGGCAATTGACAAAAAGATAATACTTCTTGTCTAAGGTATACTCTAACAGGCTTCGAAAGAAGTTGTTTCATCAAAGTCCCTTCTTACCTGATATCTACAAAAAGACATTATTCAACTAATAATACTACAACTAACTTATGCGATAACGAAGACGCCGAAGAAATATCACTCTCTATAGATTCTGCTGAAAATAATGTTAGTAATAATTCAAATACTATAGACCCTTTCTTTATTGCAGGATTTGTTGACGCCGAAGGTTCTTTTATGGTTTCAGTAAGAAAATCTACTGCATACCGTCAAGGATGAAAAGTGCAAGCTGCATTCGTTATAACTCAACATAAAAGAGATTTGGAATTAATTCAAAACATTAGAGCATCTTTAGGTGGAATCGGAAGTATTGACCCTAGAGATGAAGATGTTATACAATTACGGGTATTTTCTATCGAACAAATCACTAATATAGTTATTCCTTTCTTTGATAAATATCCTCTAGTTACTCAGAAAAAAGCAGATTTTGAATTGTTTAAATCTGCAGTTAACCTTATGAATAGTAAAAGACATCTTACTGAAGAGGGTCTACTAGAAATTGTAAATATTCGAGCTTCAATGAACAAAGGTTTATCTCAAAGTCTTAAAGAAGCATTCCCAAATTCTATTCCTGTAAATAGATCTCTAATTGAAGGTGAAACACAAAAAATTTGAAATCCTTACTGATTAGCTGGATTTGTTACAGGTGAAGGTTGTTTCTATGTTAAACAGCGTGAGTCTGCTGCACACGACAAAAAAATTGTTGAGCTAATTTTTACTATTACTCAACATTCAAAAGATAAAGCTTTATTACAAAGCTTAGTTTCTTACTTAGGTGTTGGAAGATTCTCCTTATCTAAAAATGTAGCTTACTATACTTGTTCAAAACTTTCAGATAATTTAAGTAAAATATTACCTTTTTTCCAAAAATATCCTATTCTAGGTATTAAATCTAACGATTTTAACGATTGAAAGAAAGCTTGTGAAATAGTAAAAGCTAAAGATCATCTAAAAGAGGAAGGGTATCATCAAATAAAATTAATTAAACAAGGTATGAACAAAGGAAGATCACCCAGATAACTTTATCCTTCACAACCGTGATAGATAAACTCTGTTTGTGTTTAGATAATATCTGCAAAAGACCAATCTTCTTAAGCGCAGTGTTTATATATAGTTATTAGTTGTATTAATGTAAATGTTAAATATCCAGATGATAAATTTGAAAGTCGTGATATTAGGAAATTTACACATTTCTTTAACAAACATAGGATTTTATTTAACAATCTCTCTTGTATTAATATTAGCTTTAAACTTATTAAGTACTAATTATAACAAATTAGTAAGTAATAACTGATCAATTGGTCAAGAATCTTTATACGCAACTATACACAGTATAGTAACTAACCAGATTAATCCTAGAAATGGTCAAATATATTTCCCATTCATGTACACTTTATTTATTTTTATTTTAATAAATAATTTAATAGGAATGGTAAAAAGGTGCCTAAGGATTTTTTTATTATTTATCTCAAACAATCTTTTAATATATAGTAAAATAAGATTATATTCTTCATATTCTCGTTCAAACATACATAATGTAACATCTTTAGATCAAACTAGATATAGTTTTAATAATAAAAATACTTTTTATCTTAATCCCGATTATATCACAGGATTTGTAGATGGAGAAGGTTGTTTTTCTATTTCTATATTTAAGGATAGTAGAAGATTCTCAGGATGACAAGTTAAACCTATTTTTAGTATCTCTTTACATAATAGAGATATAGATTTATTAAATGCTATACAAAGAACTTTAAATGTTGGAAAAATTTATAAACATGGTAGTGATTCTATGCAATATCGTGTAAGCTCTTTAAGGGATTTACAAACAGTTATAGAACATTTCGATAAATATCCTTTAATTAGCCAAAAAAGAGCCGACTATCTTTTATTTAAAGAAGCTATGTCAGTAATAAAAAATAAAGAACATTTATCTACAGAAGGTTTATTAAAATTAGTAGGTATTAAAGCTGCATTAAATTGAGGTCTATCTGAAAAGTTTAAAGAATCTTTTCCCAATATAGAACCAGTAAGTCGTCCCAAAGTTGAACCTACTAGTTTAATAAATTTAAATTGAATTAGAGGATTTACAGAAGCAGAGGGTAGTTTTCAAGTTGTATATCAAGAAACTAAAAATAGAACTACTGTAAGTTTAAGACTATCAATAACTCAACATTCTCGAGATGAGGTATTGTTAAGTAATATTGCTACTTGTTTAAACTGTGGTAGATATTATAAATCCCCAACTCGTAATGAAGGGCAATATTTAGTAACAGTTTTTGCAGATATACATACAAAAATTATCCCTTTCTTCAATGAATATCCTTTAATAGGGTCTAAAAAAGGAGATTACTTAGATTTTGTACAAATAGCAGATTTAATAAAATCTAAAGAACATTTAACAGTAGAAGGGTTAAAAAAAATAAAATTAATTAGTATTAATATGAATAAAAGAAGAATATATTTATAACTCGTTTTATTCTAACGCAGTTACTAAATATAAAGATGTTTAAATAATTGTAATATCACAGATAGATAAAAAGAAAATTCCTTCCAATTTCACTATATGCTGGAAACTTCTAAAGCCTTTAAGTACCAATAATTTATTGGTGAAAATCTTATAGGATGAAACAATGAACAATCAGCAGGAAACCAAAATAACAAGCCATGTTATGAGTAGGATCCTCAGAGACTACACGTGAAAGGTTACTTAATTTGATTTTACAATAATCAATAAGTAATCAAGATATAGTCCAATTTGACAGGTCTATACGGCTTGTCAGACAGTCCTTATAGCTTTGCTTCAACAAGCCATTTTATTATGACATTCTCTCTTAGTTTCACTATCGTTTTAGGTGCTACTATCTTAGGTTTCCAAAAACACGGTTTAGAATTTTTTTCTTTACTAGTTCCAGCTGGTTGTCCTTTACCTTTATTACCATTACTAGTTTTAATCGAATTTATTTCTTACTTAGCTCGTAATATTTCTTTAGGTTTAAGATTAGGTGCCAACATAATGAGTGGTCACATGTTACTTCATATCTTAGCTGGGTTTACTTACAATATAATGTCTTCAGGTGTAATTTTCTTTGTATTAGGATTATTACCTTTATCATTCATTATAGCATTCTCAGGATTAGAAATTGGTATAGCATTTATACAAGCTCAAGTTTTTGTAGTTCTAACTTCATCTTACATTAAAGACGGATTAGATTTACACTAATTTTAATAATCCTTATAAAAAAAAAAATAAAAACAAAATTTAGAGATAATATAAGGAAAGTCTATGGTTATATATGTATAAAAAAGAAAAAAAGAAACAAAAGTTTTAAGTTTTATATAGAAAATATAAATATAATAATAAATAGTTTAATATTTCAAATCTCATTATATTGCGAACATACAATCTTATACATAACTTTTTTTAAGAAATAAATATTTCACTGAATATAGCTTATATATATCCTAAATAAAAAAAAATATTATAAACCTTTAAGTGATGTAATTTATTACAAATTACATTTTTTGTAGATGAGTTTGGTGATGGCTCTGATTGAACACTGTCCAAATGCTTGACACATGCTAATCGAACGTTTAATTTAAATAAAATTTTATTAAAAGTGGTGAACAGGTGAGTATTTGATTATCAACCTACCTTAAAGTTAGGGTAAATCCCTGATATTAACAAAGGTTATTCCGCTTTAAGATGACTCGATAAATCATAGAGATAGGTAGTTGTTAAGGTAATGGCTTAACTAGCCCAAAACTCTTAGTCGAAACTTAATGGTTGATCGACCACATTGGGAATGAAAAAATCCCAATACAAACAAGTACAGCAGTGGGGAATATTGGTCAATGGCCTAACGGCTGAACTGGCAACTTGGAGGAATGGCCTAATTTACTAAAGTATTATTTAGTGAATATTAGAGTGAAATGGTTAAATCGATTCTCGAATAAAATTCTAAATATATAAATTATAATGACTATATATATTTATGTCTTGACTAATTACGTGCCAGCAGTCGCGGTAATACGTAAGAGACTAGTGTTAATCATTTTTATTAGGTTTAAAGGGTACCTAGACGGGAGAAATTTGCCTGAAAAGGAACAATTTCTATCTAGAGTTTAATATGGGAAGGTAGAACCTAAGGAGTAGAGATTGAATTTGTTTATACCTGTAGGGACTGATAAGGGCGAAGGCAACCTTTTATGTAATAACTGACGTTGAAGTACGAAGGCTTAGGTAACGAATAGGATTAGATACCCTAGTAGTCTAAGCAGATAACGATGAATGCCATAAGTTAGGATATACTTAACTTCTAAATGAAAATATAAGCATTCCACCTCAAGAGTAACGTGGCAACACGGAAACTGTAATCACTAGACCGTTTCTGACAACAGTAGTGAAGTATGTTATTTAATTCGATGATCCTCGAAAAACCTTACCACAATTGGAATTTTATTTATAGTATCAGATATTATAAATATTACGAGTGTTGCACGGCTGTTTTCGGTTAATGTTGTGAAACTGTGGCTACGGCCATGAAATTAACGAAAACCCTTGCTTTATTTATAAACATTATTATAAAGCAGATTTAATCTTTATATGGATTTAATAATAGGGCCAAAGACAAGTCATCATGACCTTTATATTGTGGGCTATAGACGTGCCACATATTCCTAGACAAAGAGATGCGAAAATGTGAATTTGAGCTAATCTCAAAAAATAGGATAAAATAGGATATGGATTGTAGTCTGAAACTCGACTACATGAATAAGTAATTACTAGTAATCGTGAATCACCACGTCACGGTGAATGTCACCTCGGATTGGGACTAATCACTCGTCGCATGCTGAAAGGGGTCTATACAGTAAGTTTGCTTTTATATTGTAATTAAGTAAAATATAGGTTTTATATCTTACAATATGATTCTTCATATGTACAGCCTTAATTAGTGTTAAGTCGAAATACGGTTCGTGTAGTGGAAGTTGCACGGGAAGAATAATAAATTGAACTTTCTAAGTTATGTATAATTTATATATTATACATTAAGGAGGGTTCCTTTATTGGTAAGAAGGGTTGAGCTGTAAACTCAATAGCTATATCGGCTTTAAGAGTTCGAATCTCTTGTCTCCTAATTTTATAGAATTTCAATTTAAAACCTTCTATAGCTCAATGGTAGAGCATGATACTGTTAATATCAATCCTTTAGTACCTATCTATTTAATAAATAAGTAGTGTATAAGATATATATTAGGAAAATACTAAATATTTAGGTTCAAATCCTAACATTCACCGCCTCAGCGACGAATAAAAATACGAGCGCGCAGCGCCTTAAATAAAAATGAAAAAAAATTTACCTGTAGATTTAGGTGTTTAGTTTATAATGATAAGTTTATTTTTTATAAGTAAAAGTCTTATTCGGTGTTCGCTTCGCTTTTTAGTTTTAGTCGGCGCTCCGTTCTAAAAAGTAAAAACCGAAAACCCGACATTCCTAAGCGTCCTTTTAGTGTTAACTTAGCTTTAGGGGCAAGCTATAAAAATATTAATTTGTCTCCTTAATTTCTTGAATGATTCCGAGGTTTTACAGATGCGGAAGGTAGAGGTAAATTTTTTTTTTAATTTATATTTAGTATGGGGTACCCCGTATATTGATGATAAAGGGGGGGGGGGCTTTAGAATATATTTATGAAAATTTACAGAGAAAGTAAAAATTAGAGCTCGCTTTATTCTAACGTAGTTACTCAACCTTTGGTGGCGCAAGCTCGTCTTCGACGAGCTTGCTGTATACAGTCCTTCGGACTAGGAAGACAAGAAAATATTGTAACTTACGGCGCCGACGTGATAGCTAAGAACGAAATAGCTATCTTGGTTGAATTATTTTCCAGATTTAACTTAAATTCAACTAAACATTTCAAATTTTTAGATTTCCGTAAAGCATTCCTACTATATACTTGCTGAGAAAACGATAACCGTGATGAGTTAATGAAGGTAATTGAAGAATTAATATTAGGTATGAACTCAAAAATATTTTATTATACTATGCCTGGCGGTTTCACCTGCTTTTTAGTTTTTACTTTTAGTAAAAGTAAAGAGCTTGCGCGCAGCGCGCAGCGCCTCAAAGGATGGAGTTTACACAGATGAAATCCACAACTACAACCACAACCGAAGGTTACGGTTACGGTTAGGTGTGTGTAGTCTTAGTGTATCTAGAGCTTTGTATTTGAATGTTGTTATAGCTCCTTTGTTAGATAATTTAACTTGACGAAGTAAGAAATATTTAGATTACTGTGACTGAAAATGAATATTAGCTATTATTACCAAAGGTCTTCATTAAGGTGTAAAATTCATTGAAATAATACGTAATCAAATGAATAATCACCGTCTGTCTACTTATTCATCTGAGGTAAAAGTTACTCCTTATATAGAGGAAGTATAGGAATTGTTAAAATTACGAGCTTCGCACCAAATTATGAGATAAAAGATGGTAGGTTATTTATTTAAATAGATTCAGGGTAGATAATGAAGCAGTTTCAGTTAAATTATTAGATGTAACATCCAATACAACAATTAAATCTTTTAAATCTATCTCGGATTGTGCTAAATATTTAAAAATAGCACGTTCCGGCTGCGCTTTTTATTCGGCGCTCCGCTCTAAAAAGGTAAAAACCGTAAACAATCGAGTTATTAAAGGTAAAAGCTTTTTAGTCTTCGACGAGCTTGCTGTATACAGTCCTTCGGACTAGGAAGACTAAAGGTTCGAAGGAAGATATGTTCTTGTTAGTTATCCAAATAATAAGGGTTAGTTACTATTTTTATTGCAAGATAGCTTAGAAATATAAGTAATGTATAGTTAACTTGTACATTAGGTTTAATATTGGTATATACTAAAAAAAAAAAAAAAGAAAGAACCGAATCTATGTACCTATATAGGTAGAACAAGATCTATATGGTTTTGCTTCGCCTATAGAGGGGGGGGGGGAAGGTAAATATAAAAAGCCAACAAAACTTTTATAGAAGCTTGCTGTAGCCGGAGGCTCGAAACCCCACCTAAAGTCTCTATAGCTCAATGGTAGAGCACAGTACTGTTAATACTGCTTATGGGTGTTCGAATCACTCTGGAGACGGCGGCAGATTTCTTCAGCTGTAAAATGAAGTCTTAATTTGTTTTATTTAATTAGATTAAATTTCCTAGTCCGAGCAAGCTCGGACTGTATACAGCAAGCTTTAAATAGACTAATCATGATAAATGTTCGATTCATTTTAGAAGGGTATTAATACGTATATTCTGACTATTATAATTTTGTAAATATAAAATTTTTTAATTAATTAATCTTAAAAGGAAAATGACATATAGAAGTAATTTTCAAAATCATCCTTTCCATTTAGTTTCACCTTCACCTTGACCACTATTTACTAGTATTAGTTTATTATCTTTAACTACAAGTGGTACATTAGCTATGCATAATTTTGGTTCTGCTTACATTTTAGTTTACTTCAGTTTATTCTCTCTAGTAGCTACAATGTCTTTATGATTCCGTGATATTATAAGTGAAGCTACTTTCTTAGGTGATCACACTCTAGCTGTACAACACGGGATTAATTTAGGAGTTATATTATTTATAGTTTCTGAAGCTTTATTCTTTGTAGCTATTTTCTGAGCTTTTTTCCATAAACGAAAAGCATTGTGGATAAGAACCAAATTCCGGGGAAGTCCTAAAGCTCTAATAACTAAACTATTTATTGAAAAATTTATAGTGGCCTCATTAATGATTGAGGGTATAGTAACATCATTAGAGATTATTGACTTAGGTCAATGAATGGACAATCGCGGATCTAAATCAGATAGTCCTATATCTGTAAAAGAGCAACGAGCAGACGGTTCTTCAATAGTTTCTAATTATTGTAAGGTGTGCTCTGAGAGCCAAGGAAACTTGGTTTTTATACATCCAAAAAGAGATGTTAATACTGTTATATTTACTATTCCTTTTAGAATACGTAGTAGATCTACAAAAAATATTGTATATTCTAATATTATTCAAAAATCTTTATTTTCTAGTAATGCCTATATACCTCAAGGGGAGACATTTAATAATTCAGCTTTAACATTAAATCCTAACTATGTTACAGGATTTACTGATGGAGAAGGATGTTTCTTCATAGGGGTTAGTGAAGACGTTAAATTTAAAACTGGCTATAGAATAAAAGCTACGTTTCAAATAGGTCTTCATGAGAAAGATCTGGCTCTATTGGAACAAATTAAATTGTTCTTTGGAGTAGGTAAAATTACTAGATTGGGTACAAAATCTGTCCAATACAGAGTATCAGCTCTAGACGATTTAAATACTATTATTCATCATTTTGATAACTACCCGTTACTAACTCGTAAACATTCTGATTATTTATTATTTAAAGAAGTCTTAAATTTAATGAAAGAAGGTAAACATCTTACTTTAGAAGGTTTAAATAAAATAGTATCTATTAAATCCACATTAAATAACGGTGTATTGTCTAACTCTTTAACCTTAGCCTTTGCTAACTTAGAACCCGTTTTAATACCAGAAGTCCCAAGTAGAGAAATGCAAGATTTACACTGGTTAGCTGGTTTCACTGATGCTGAAGGGTGTTTCTTCATAGCCTTAAAGAAATCCCCAGCATCTAAACAAGGTGAAACTGTTTGACTAAGATTTATTTTAACTCAACACATAAGAGATAAAGAACTTTTACAAAGTTTAATACAAATGTTGAATTGTGGTAGATATATAACTAAACCAGATTGTGGTGAATTTATAGTTGAAAAGTTTACAGATGTTAGGGATAAAATAATTCCAATATTTGAAGAGTTTAAATTACATGGGGCTAAATCTTTAAACTTTGAAGATTTTAAAAAGGCGGCTCTTCTTATAGGGAATAAAGCCCATTTAACTAGAGAAGGGTTAGATGAAATAAAGAAAATAAAAGGTAGAATGAATAAACAAAGAAAAGAAGTATTACGTAAAGATGTATAAAATTTAAATCCATCAAATAAAAACGAGTGCTTTAACTCCTACTGTTGAATTAGGGGCTCAATGACCTCCTTTAGGTATCGAACCTGTTAATCCTTTCGAGTTACCTTTATTAAATACAGTTTTATTACTATCTAGTGGTGCAACTATTACATATGCTCACCATGCTTTCATAGATGGTAATAGAGCAGGTGGTATTTACGGATCTGTATTAACTGTTGTTTTAGCTGGAATATTTACTTGCTTCCAAGGTGTAGAATATGGAGTATCATCATTTACTATAAGTGACGGTGTTTACGGAGCTTGTTTCTTCTTAGCTACAGGGTTCCACGGGTTACACGTTATAATAGGTACACTTTTTTTAGGTGTAGCTTTATGAAGAATTTATTCTTACCAAATGACTGACACTCACCACGTAGGATTAGAGTCTGCTATCTTATACTGACATTTTGTAGATGTTGTATGATTATTCTTATATATAGCTATATACTATTGAGGTTCATAAATAAACAAATAAATGAAATAATTATCAAATTAATCTTTATTTGATAAGGGATCTTTGTATAATGGTAATACATGTGACTTTTAATCACCAAATTGTCAGTTCGAATCTGGCAGATCCTAATATTAATATATTTTTATAGAATTAGTAACTTAATAGGTAAAGGACTTTCTTGTCACGAAAGTAGATATGGGTTCGAGTCCCATTTGATTCGACTAAAAATTCCTTATACAGCGCAAATTATGAGGGAGATTCTAAACCTATAAATTTAGGCATATATATATATATATTAAAAAAAATGAATAATTTATTTAACGAACGTGACAATCACAACCTTAGGTTACTGATGAACAGATTTAATTCAGATGGTGTTTTTAGATATTATACTACTAGTAATCAAATACAAAGAGTCGGCTCGTTTCACCCCGCTCTAATGGGTAGTCATCCTGATTTTTATGAGTGATTCCGAGGATTTACAGATGGCGAAGCTAACTTTTATTTTGGGCGTAGAGGTTCTACTAACAATTACGTATTTATTTTCCAAATTCAGCTTCATGTTGACGATTTAAATGCTTTAAATTATATTAGAGATACGCTAGGGTTTGGAAAAGTATCCGAATCTAAAAACACTTGCAGATTTAGAGTAAGTAATTTTGAAGATATAGAAAAAATAATAAGAATTTTTGAACTATACCCTTTAAATACTACTAAGCATCTAAACTTCCTTATGTTTAAAAAAGCTTATAAATTATATATTAATTCTAATAAAACACAGAACTTGGTTAAACAACTTGAAGAGATCAAAAGTGGTGTTAATAGTAAAAGAATTGATTATATATTACCGGCAAACCACGAATATAAAATAACTCCTTATTGATTATTAGGTTTTATAGAAGCTGAGGGTTCATTTTTCATTAAATCTAAAGAATTAAGTTTAATTTTTAACATTAGTCAATCGGCTACTGATTTAGAGTTATTAAAGGCTATACAAATATTCTTACTTAAACTAAAGGCTTCTGATGAAGACTTCGTCATGATAGATAATATAGAGCAAGCTGAATATCAAGTAAGGCTTGTAACTAGTAAACAAGAATTAGAGTCTAAATCCCTATGTCAAATAATAATTAATAAGCACGGGTTTATTAGAGAAGTTTTAATACCTTTTCTTTCTTCGCTGAATTGACTAACAAAGAAGAAAAAAGATTTTGAAGATTGAATCAGCATTTTGAAACTTAGAGATAAGGGATTTAATTATACAAATGATGGTCTAAATTTAATAGAGTTAATTATTAATCAAATGAACAATCGTAGATTATCTAGTTCTAATTTAGCCGGCGGCTACGCCGCCCCCGTAAATAGAGAAACTTTATACTTAGATATTAATAATATGTTAAATAAATCTTCTAATTTAGAAGTTAGAAATGGGAATATCTGGGTAATTTCACAAAAGAGGTTTATTAACAGAACAACTTCTAGTACAATACAACTTATAGAGTATCAAGGTGAAGTGGTTGCTTCATTCGATACTTTTAAAGATTGTGCTAAATACTTAGGTGTATCTATTCAAACTATCCCTAATAGAATTAATAAAAAAAGTCAATTTAAATTTAAAGATAAAACATATATCCTTGAAAAAGTAAGCCCGTAGAAAGGCTTTATGGTATAATGATGAGGGTTGTATACGACTCCTGGCTAGCCAGGTAATGATAATGGTGGCTATATTGGTGTTGATATTAGGAGTCTGTTTCGCGTCGATCATATAAGGCGAATTGGTTCGAGTCCGATCTAATTCGCACTTAGGAAAAGTTTCCATTGGTAGGGTAGGGTACTTGCTATGTACTGTGTTTTTTACACTTAGGTGTTCGAATCACCTCTTTTCCGGTAAGAGTATAATTTAATGGTAAAATGTTGAGCTTCAACCTTAATCTTCTCTGTTCGAGTCGGGGTACTCTTGAATAAAAATACATTATAAAAAAAAATATAATGTAAATATAAACCTATAAATTTAGGTATTAAATAAATATTTATATGAATAACTTATTTATTATTAGTGAAAATTTTACAAATGGATATAAAAGTGAAGTATTAGATATTATAAGTGTATTAGTAATTTTATCTGGGATATTCGTTATTATAAGTAAAAATCCTGTTATATCTTTATTATTTTTAATAGGATTATTTGGAGGAATAGCTTCTTATTTACTAATAGTTGGTTTAAGCTTTTTAGGTATTTCTTACTTAGTTGTATATATAGGTGCGGTATCTATATTATTTATTTTTATTTTAATGTTAATAAATATTAGAATGAGTGAATTACAAAGTCATACAAGTAATAGTATACCTTTAGCTATTAGTATCGCAATTTTATTTAATTATCCTTTATTCCAATTATTACCTTATGATATAGCAATATTAAATAATAGTAATAATTTCTTGAATAATCTATTATACAATGTTTCATTAAATAAAATTAATGATGTTTCGGCTACGCCAGAAACTAATATAGACATTAATGATCCTTTATTTGTTACAAGTAAAATGTGAGATGGTAATTTAACAGAATTTAGTCATATTTCAAGTATAGGTAATATTATGTATACTAGTTATAACATGTGATTATTAATCACAGGATTTATTTTATTACTTGCGATGATAGGATCTATTGTTATAACAATAAAACAAAAAAACTAGAATAAAAAGAAATTAGAATTTATTCTATAAAGGGATTAGCTCAATGGTAGAGCGACTGTTTTACACACAGTAGGTTGAGTGTTCGAATCACTTATCTCTTATATAAAATAATAATTCCTTAACTTAATGGTAAAGTGTACTTTTGATAAAAGTATTATCAGCGTTCAATTCGCTGAGGAATTATTGAAGAGAATTGGCTGAGTGGTTTAAAGCGATAACCTTGAGATTTATTTAATTTACAAAAATTACATCCGTTCGAATCGGATATTCTCTGAAGAGCTTGCTGTATACAGTCCGAGCTTGCTCGGACTAGAAAATTAGTTTAAAAGAACGGAATGAAGCCAAATTGGTGCGGCGCTCTGTTTGGGTCAGAGAGACACAAAGTTCGATTCTTTGCTTTCCGATCTATAAACTTTTAAGAAATATAAGTATAATTGATACGAAATAAAAATTTATACATAAATTTATGTAAGTATATAAAGAGACTATTAGGAAATACTAGCTATGTATTAAAGAGATATAAGTTTATTCCATTAATAAGAATAATCAACTCTAAGAGAAATCAGATAATAAACGAAGTGAATTGAATTATCTTATTAGCTTCAGGAAAAGAAATCAAAAGAGATTCTATGATTAGCGTGAGCCAAAATAGAAAAGTATAAATAATAAGTAAAACTACCTTAAAGTTGTTTGAACATAATGGGGAACCTTCCTCAAAGACTAAATATAATACATAAGCGATAGTGAAAAAGTACCGTGAGGGAAATGTAAGTAGAATTAGTAGTTTTATAAGCAGCTCGAGTGAAAACAAGAGCGTACCTTTTGCATAATGGGTCACCAAGTTAATTTTAGATGCGAGCTAACGCGTAGTTAAACCGGTCATGAAAATAATGAATAGTATCTAAATTTAGACCCGAAGTACAGTGATCTTACCATAGTCAGGATTATAAAGGTCCGAACGGGTAAAAAAACAAAATTGAGCCTTTGTTATAGCCCGGGTGGGAGTGAACCTCCTGCTATATATCATCAAATTGACGGGAAATCCTTAAAGCAATATTAACCAACCTAATGTAGTAATATAATTAGGGGCGCAGGTAATGACTCGCGGTATGGTAAAATAAATATTGATAGGTGAAAACCAATAGGTAATCCGCAGCCAAGTTCCAACTTGTTTGGAAAAAGGTTCATCGACTATAAGGTGATTAGCGTTATATAAATAATGCTTAAGATATAGTCAAGCCTCAATGGAAACATTGCAGGATAATATAATTATATGTGTGATTTAGCTTAAATCGTTTAACGTCCAGTTGTAGTTTCGCGCATACTTCATCAGTACAAAATTTATACTTTGCTAGTTATATATGATGCCTTATATTTATACTTCATCACTTTAAATAAAAAGGGTTTTATCCTTTTTAGGCGCAAGCTCTAAATAGACGAGTAGTTATGGTCAGTAAATAGCCGTAGCGGCTACAAGCGAGGTACACCGTAGAAAGGTACTCGGGTCACCAGAAGGCTAGCCCCTACCCTGGTGATAGAATTGAAAGGATAACCTCTGAAGTATTGGCGCTCCGCTCTTAAAAAAAAAAATTAACGCTACAAATAAAAACTTATTTCTACAAATCTTAAAAACTAAAGGATTATTGTCTTTTAGATATTATTCATCAGGCATTATTAATAATGACAATAATATAGTTAAACCTATTATTATTTATAATAATGCAGACACTGATAAACTAAGTATATTCGCAGACAATAGAGGGAAAATTGGTGTATATCGTTGGAGTGCTCCGCTCCGCTCCAAAATTAATGGTAATACGTATGTAGGGAGTTCTATAAATATTAGTGTTAGAATGTATACATATTTTAGTTTAGGTTCTTTAGCTAAAAGTAACAGACCTCTAGAGAGGTCTTTACTAAAGCATGGGTTTTCAAATTTTACGGCTCCGCCTGAAATTTTAGAATACTGTGATAAAGATAATGTTTTGGAGGCACTGGCAGATTTCATCAGCGGCGGCTACGCCGCCCTGTATAAAGGCGGATTTCATCCCCTTTTTAGTTTTAGTCGGCGCTCCGCTCTAAAAAGTAAAGAGCTTGCGCGGTTTCTATGAAATAGGCTACGCCGCCGGAGGCTCGAAATCGCCCCTTAAAATATAAAAACTAAAGAAAAAACAGAATACGTTAGTATGACAGAGGTGTCGCTCCTGTGTATACATCCGGAGGAATATAAAATATTAGGAGTTCATAGAAATGCGGTTAGTCAAGCAGTATCAAATAACAGTCTAATAAAAAAAATACATATCTTGTAACTGCTCCGCAGCCCAGCTCTCTCCTTGTTAGAGAGCGCTGGGCTAAGAAAAATGAATAAAAACACACATATAATTAAATTATCTGTTAAATGGATAGTAAAACATACTATTTAGGGAGAAAAGTCTCAGCTCGACCTACTATGTGGAGGCAAAGAGATAATCTGTATCGTTGCAAAGATATCCGAAGAACTGTGGTAAGTATAGTGAAAGACAATCCGTGACTGTATTAGCTGGTTTTCTGCGAAACCTATAATAGTAGGCAGTTTAATTTACATCTTTACAGGTACAGAACTTAATCTCAGACAAGATGTATGTAAAAATACATTTTATTTTGTATAGATCGGGGGATCATGAAGATTTTACCGGTGAGTTTGTGGACTCGAAATGGTAAAGATGAATGTTAAACTATCAGACATAGAATGATAAGGTTGAATTACAGCCTTCTTGTAGAAGTGAACCTTCTGCTATAAACCATCAAATTGCGGGAACGCCCTAAAGCAATCATAACCAAGTAAGAGTAGTAATACATCTTATGGTTCAGGTAATGACTCGGAGTAAGGTAAAATCATGATTGATAAACGGAAGTTAAATGGGTTATCCGCAGCCAAGCACCGGCTATCTATAATTAGAAAAAGGTGTGCAGTTCATCGACTAAATGTTGGTTGGCGAAAGCTTAAGATATAGTCAAGCCTCATCTGAAAGGATGCAATGGCAATAAAGTAATTTTTTGTTATTATAAAAAAGCCGAATCTTACAAAGGCTTAATACGACAGGCGACTACCTCTCGGAGGGTTAAGTATTTAAATGGGTTGACAGCCTGAGTAAATATTGTTAATAGGTTAAGATACTGTAAGAATAGATGTTATAAGCTTGCTAAGGAAATACCTTAGCCGGACCTAATGGAGACATTAGTTATCTGAGAGATGATTTTTGAATTTTTATTCCTTTACCATGTTTGTAGCTTCGCCTTAGACAAACACTAGGCTATCGGCTATTTAAATTTAAAACATCAAAAGTAAGTGCAGATTTCATCAGCTGTAAAACAATTTATTATTAAACAATCAAGCAATAGTACCAGTAAAAATTTATCCAGATGCACTTTTTGCGCTCCGCTCTAAAAAGTAAGGAGCTTGCTATGAAATAGGCGGCGGCAGATTTCATCAGCACGCACGCACAAATATGGATATGAAAATTTTATACTATAAATTTTAGAATATTGCGGAGCAGTGTTTCGGGGGGGGGGGAACCCCCCCAGCTGTCTACAGGCTTCGCTGTATAAAATAAATAGACCTATATGAAAAATAGGCAGTTAATTCACATAAGTACTAATTACTTTATTTTTGCGCTCCGCTCTTAATAATAAAATTACTTTAATTTCAATAATATTATATTGAAATCAGGTTAATATTAATCTGTTGTCTAAATGGATAAATTCATAAAACTTATGAATTGTTTAGGGAGAAAATTTCAGTTTATTTAGTACATAAGCTAAATTTCTGTGTATGTCAAAAGGGAAACAGCCCAGAACAAGAGTTAAGGTTCCAAAATTATTATTAAGTGAAATTAAGAAGGTTTCTATCAAAGTCGACAAGGAGATTGGCTTAGAAGCAGCCATAATTTAAAGACCTCGTATCAGAGCACTTGTTAAATGTCAAAAAGCGTCGAAAATTTAACGGATCTAAATAATATACCGATACCTTGTCTATAAATAATTATAAAAATAATAGTTATTTATAGGGTAGCAGAACGTTGAGTTAATCTTAGTGTTTTCTTTTATAAAGAATATGATATGATAACTCAAGTGAGAATGGTGACATGAGTAACGAAAAAGAATTTTTTAAATGTAATTTTTAGATTTAAAAAACCTCGCCTAAAGCTTATGGTTACTATAAGTAACGGCCTCTAAGTATATAACCTGAAGGTTAATACGATGAGAAAATCTTCTTACTAAGGACAACATTTTTAAGTGTAAAGTGTGCAGGAAATAATTAGTAAGTGTATTTAAATAATACAATAACCGTTCCTAGGAACTACAACAAGTAAGCTAGTAGAGAATACGAAGGCGCATGAGATAACAATCTTAAAGGAACTCGGCAAACTAACTACCGTAACTTCGGGATAAGGAGGGCTCATTTATCTTGATTAATATCAAGTATAGAGGAAGAATCATAAAATAGTGTTGTACGACTGTTTAATTAAAACAAAGCACTCTGCCAAAGATGATAAATCTAAGTATAGAGTGTGATATCTGCCCAATGCCGGTAGGTTAAGGTAATAATCTAAATGTAAAAAGTTTGGTATATTAAGAACCCCCGGTCAATGGCGGCCTTAATGTGAGGGTCCTAAGGTAGCGAAATGCCTTGGCCGTTAAATGCGGTCTTGCATGAATGATGTAACGATACAACAGCTGTCTCTAAGATTGACTCAGTGAAATTGGAATAACAGTGCAGATACTGTTTACCTCTAGGTAGACGAGAAGACCCTATGCAGCTTTACTGTTACTAATTATTGGATATAATTCATTCAACTTTTAGTTTAGAAGGTTTATCGATTTGATAAAAGTGAAAGACCTTTATTTGTTTCTTATATTATAAACCCTTTTAGGCGGCTACATAATTTCAGGTAAAACCGCCGGGAACAGTGATTAGAAGACAGTTTATGTGGGGCACAGACCCCTTAAAGAGTAAAAGGGTGTATCTAAAAATATAACTGATATATAAGTTTATTTTATTTTTTATTGTTTGTGATTTTTTTTTAACTTTGTTATATTTAATCCTATATTATTGTGTATAAATATTTACATGTTGTTAGGTAAGATTTTCCCTATTGAGAAATTAGTTGTATATTAAGATATTATATAATATCTTTAGTTATTATGATTTTAATCATTAATAATAATGTTTTATACTTATCAAGTTGAATGGCTTAATCTTGCTTTACTGTTTGATTCACAACAAATCTTACAGTCGCGTAAGCGGAGCATTGGATCACAAGATACAATAAGGAAAGGTCTTGGATTATTGGAAAAGCTACGCTAGGGATGTTTGTCCTTCAATATTTTTGAATAATTGATAACATATTGGGTTAATTTCAAGAATTACTTATACTATAAGTAAATTTGAAGCGAAGTTTATTTATGTTTAATAAATAAGAATGTTCAACGACTAAGGGTGAGTTAATAACAATAATCCCTTATTAATACCCAACACTTTTTTTTGTAATTTAGTTTAATAATATAAAATCAATAAAATGCAAAAAGATACCAAATTCTTAAGTAATATATTTGTCAAAAATATTAATAATAAATATAAATCTATACCATTGAATACTAGAATTAATTTTGTTGGTGAAACTAGATATTTCCCTTCTGATTTTAAAGAATGAACTAATAGTGTTTATTACTTTAATTCTAATAATATTAAAAATTTACCCGTTTATGACTTAAATGTAAGTAAATTATTAAAAGGTTATTTTGATTTATATTTTAATCGTGAAAATATAAAATCGAATTATAAATCTGGCGCTCCGCTCGAAAAAAAAGATTTTACGGCACAAGCTCTAAATAAAATCTTTGTAAGTAAACCTGAAATAAAACATACTAATTCTAAAGCCATAATAACTATTTATGTTTATAATAGAGAAAGAGTTATTTTGTTTAATAAATTAAATCAATTAAATATAGGAATTTTAGGACTAAATAAATTTTTTTATTTATGTAAAAAAATCTCTGGGGATTTATATAGTAAATATATTAAACAAGTCTTATATAAAGAATTCTTATTTTTAAGAAGATCTAAATTAAAACTTAATCTTAATGGATTAAAATTTCAAGATAAATTCTTATTTAAATTAAGTAAATTAATAAGTAAATTTTATAAAAAAAAAGTCGAATTTAATATTATTAATTTAAAATCTATAAATTTGAATCCTAATATATTTACTGAAATAATGGCAAAAAAATTTATGAATAGAAATGCATCTATTATGCAAATAATGAAATTTATCTTAGATAAAAGTATTATTTTAAATGAGGAAGGCAGGTTTTCACCAGCCGAAAAAAGTAGAAAAATTAAAAATGTAAATTTAAATTTAATAGAAAATAAATATAAAAATCTGAATATTAACTCTATAGTTACTGATGGAGGCTTCGCCATAAATGAAGGCAGGTTTTCACCAGCCATAAAAGAATTTTATACTAAAAATAGTGAAGATACTATTTTTGATTCTATTAAATATAAAAATTTAGGAGGTATAAGATTAGAAGCTAAAGGTAGATTGACTAGACGTTATAGAGCGGATAGAGCAGTCTCTAAAGTGAATATAAAAGGAGGATTGAAAAATATAGATTCATCTTACAAAGGTTTATCTTCTATTAATTTTATAGGAAAAATTAATTCAAGTATGGAATATTCAATGGATATATCAAAACGTCGTGTAGGTGCATTTGCTATAAAAGGTTGAATAAGCGGAAAATAATTTTTTTTTTAGGTTTTAATTACAATAAATAAAAAAAAGTGAAGAAATAGTCTGAACCATTTTGTGAAAAATGGAAATAAGTATTTATGATAACAAGTTGAACAGGCTAATTTGCGCAAGAGTGTGCATAATGAGTGCGCGGTTTGGCACCTCGATGTCGGCTTAACTTATCCTCATGGATGCAGAAACTATGTAGGGTACGACTGTTCGTCGATTAAAAAGTTACATGAGCTGGGTTAAATACGTCGTGAGACAGTATGGTTTCTATCTTCTAGAGGGAATTAGAATATAATAAGGATTAACCTTGTACGAAAGGAACATGGGCAACGCTTTATTTCGAACAGGAATAGGGTTTTATTAACCTCTGGTTTATCTGTTGTTTATGTGCCCAATTATTAATTTAAGTATAATAGTAATATTATACAGGGATGTTACTTTCACTTAGGTAAATGTATAACATAGGCATGGCAGAAAAGCTAAGTTAGTCAGAGATAAGTGCTGAAAGCATATAGGTACGAAGCTCACCTTAAGATATTTCTTAAATATACGTAAAAGAATATTACGTGATAGGCTTAGTTTGTAATAATTTAGAGATTTTTAGATACTAAGTACTAATTTTATAATTAACTGAATATTTATCGTATCTTATCTTATATTTAGCTCGGTTAGCATAAAAGCAATGCAATTGTTTTGTAATCAATAGACACAAGTGCGATACTTGTACTGAGCTTAGGATTAGTGGTCAAGTGGTATGACATAGCTTTTTCAATGCTACTATCGCGGGTTCGAATCCTGTCTAGTCTAAAGAAATTCAAATTTAGAGCTCGCTTATTCTAACGCAGTTACTAAAAAGAGGCTATAGCTTAATTGGTAAAGCATACTGCTCATGACAGTACTTTTGAGTGTTCGAGTCACTTTGGCCTTATTTCGCGGGTTGGTGTAATAGTAACATCTTTGACTCATGATCAAAGGAAGGAGGTGCAATTCCTTTGCCCGCATAAAGATTAGTAAATCCGAGTGCTGGAATGGTAGACAGTGCAAACTTAAGCTTTGTTGGTTAATAACCATGAACGTTCGAGTCGTTCCTCGGATATAAGCAACTGTAATTTAATGGTAAAATTCTCGTCTTCCACACGAATCTTATCGGTTCGATTCCGATCAGTTGTATAGGGGTTATAGTATAATTGGTAGTACAGCAACTTTGCATGTTGTTTGTTTAGGTTCAAGTCCTAATATCTCCAAATTAGCTCGAGAAGCTCAATTGGTTGAGCGAAACACTGAAGCTGTTTAGGTTGTAAGTTCGAGTCTTATCTCGGGCATAGTTAATTAGTAGATGTGCTGGAATTGGTAGACAGGTTCTGTTTAGGCCAGAATGGTTTAAGTACTGTGCAAGTTCAAGTCTTGCCGTCTATAATAAGTTACATAAATGTAACTTATACCTTTTTTTTTATATAAATACAATATAGTTTAAAATTATATTTCGTAGAGTAATGGGTAACTCATAGATTTTTGGTATCTAACATTGGGTGTTCGAATCACCTCGAGATAAATTATAATTATGTTTATAGTTTTTATTATCGAGTATTTAAATAGGGAGCTTGCTATGAAATAGGCGGCGGCAGATTTCATCAGCACGCACGCACAAAATAGGATAATATAGCTCAATTGATGTTATACAGAGCAACTGTATAAACCTTTAAGTAAGGAGTTTGGGATTTTTGATATTTAATTTCAAAAACCTTTGTTCGTCGGTTTCTATGAAATAGGCGTAGCCGCCGGAGGCTCGAAATCGCCCCTTAAATTATGCGCCGCCGGTTTCGGTTCCCCCCCCCCCCAAAGGGTTCTTTATTAAAAAACATAATAAAAAAAATAATTATGTAGGCGCAAGCCATTAAACCTATAAATTTAGGTAAGTTGTTAATAATTTTGGCGCTCCGCTCTGAAAGAGATTACAAATGTATCAATATTAGATAGAGTTACTTTTACTGAACTATTAAACCCTTTAACTTTAAGTGGGTTTACAGATGCTGAAGGATGTTTTACCGTAAATATAGGTTCTAATAAAACACATAAAAATGGTTACCAGATTAGACCAATGTTTACTATTAATTTAAATAAAAAAGATATAGCTATTTTATCGCTCCGCCTCAAATAAAAATTTATTTTGGTGGTGCCGGAGTTATTACACTTAGTGGAAAAGATTGTTTTCAATATAGAATAGCCGACTTAAACATGTTAATTTATAAAGTTTTACCCCATTTTGATAAATATCCTTTAATTACTCAAAAAAAGAGCTGATTATTTATTGTTCAAAAAAGTTGTTCTTTTGGCGCTCCGGTGTATACACCCTCCGGGTTTCAGTGTATACACCCCCCCCGGTGGTTTTACGGCTCCGCCTTTTAGTCGGCGCTCCGCTCTAAAAAGTAAAGAGCTTGCGCGGTTTCTATGAAATAGGCGTAGCCGCCGGAGGCTCGAAATCGCCCCTTAAAGATAAAAAACATTTAACTCCTGAAGGGGCGCTCCGCTCTAATGAAATTATTTCTATTAAAGCATCTATTAATTTAGGGTTATCTGATAAATTAAAAAATTCATTTCCTAATATATGTCCAATACTTAGACCTAAAGTTGAAATATCTAATATACTTGATCCTAATTGATTATCCGGATTTGTATCAGGTGATGGTTGTACCGCTCCGCGCTGAAATTAATATTTCTAAGAGTTCAAGTAGTTTTTTATCGCTCCGCCTAAAAGAGTAATTTTTAGGTTTATAATTACTCAACATAGTAGAGATACTGAACTAATGACAAATTTAAGAGCTCGCTTTTTTTTTTCCACAACGAAGTTACTCATATTTAGATTGTGGAAAAATTAATGAAACAAAAGATGCTGTATGATATCAAGTAACAAAAATTTTAGACATTAATGAGAAAGTTATACCTTTTTTCAATAAATATCCTATTATAGGTGTTAAATCTAATGATTATTCTTGTTTTAAAGAGGTTGCTAAATTAATAGAATAAAAAAAAAACATTTAACTGAAGAAGGGGCGCTCCACTCTAAAGAGATAGAACAAATAAAATCGAAATTAACAGTTAATAATTAAGACGCTGCTGATGAAATCTGCTCTTCTTTTTTTATAGATTCTTTTTTTATTTTTATTTTCTTATCTATAACTAAGAAAAATAAATAATAGGTGATTATAGTTCAATCGGTAGAACAACTAGTTGTGGTCTAGATGGTTCCCTGTTCAAGTCAGGGTTTTCACCCATTAAATTTTATTATAGTGTTATTATATTTGAGTCTTTTTTTTTAGTATGTGGCACAGTCGGTTCTCTGTTCGACCCAGAGTATTTTCCCTTATTATACAAAATTTCAATTTTGTTGATACTTTTACTAAAAGAGTTTAATGGTGTATTTCATAGCAAGCTCTCTTTTAATTTCTTATTTTAAATTTCTTGGCTCAAATCCAAGTACTTCTATGTTTAGCGGCTACATAATTTCAGGCTGCATAATTCCAGGGGCGGTTTCGAGCCTCCGGCGGCGTAGCCTATTTCATAGAAACCGCCCGGGAATTAATAATTAATTTTCTACTATACTAATAAACATTTGGTATTTAGATTTATATGTTATAATGAGTTTGGCGCTCCGCTCTAAATAGAGTACTTGTATATGAATTTAAAGTTCAATATTTGTTATTATTTTAATAGCTAAGATAGTTTAATAGGTTAAAACTTTAATTTCATACATTAAAAATGAGAATTCGATTTTCTCTCTTGGCTTTCTTATATATTTATATGTAAGTTAATTAAAAAAAAAATGCTTTTAATTTCTATTTTATCTTTATTGCTTTCTAATGCCGTTACTATACGACGAGATATATCAATACTTTTTAATAGAGTAGCTATTATTGCTTTAGCTTATTCTATATTACATAGCGCAGTAAGTTTATTTATTGCAAGTAAAGGTATAGGTTTACACGGAGGTTTACTAAATATTACAAGTATAACACAAATTTTTGATATTTTTATATTTTTAGTAAGTATATTAATATTACAATTAACAAGTTTCTTTCCAAGAAAAGTTTGGGTACCAGAACATTCTTCATTAATACAATTATTTTTTAATAAATTTGTTTTTTATAGAACTAAAATTATTAATAAAATGGGAGAACATTTAACAATTATAGAATATCCTAAACAACAAGTATTATGGGATAAATTACCAAATTCCGGGGAACTCCTAAAGCTTTTGATACCAAATCTGGAAAAAATTTTCCGTGGTGGTTGAACTAATTATTCAAGTATGGTAACAAGTCAAAAGATGGTTCTGTTATTATATTTATTTATATATAATATTTATGGAATGTATTTTCCAGGAACTATTGGATTAAATATCCAAAAAATGGACAATCGCGGATCTAAATCAATAATACATAAAAGTGTTATTGTAAAAGAGCAACGAGTAGACGGTAGTTGATTATTAAAGTATAATACATTTAATAATTTAAGGTGTACTCTTAGAGAGTTCGAAAGAATTTCTTCAACTGGACTTGGGTCTTATAAAATTTGAAATAAACATTTATATTCTACAATAACATCAAAAGATATAAAATCTTATATACCTAAAGAAAATAAATTAAACCCTTGATTTGTAACAGGTTTCACAGATGGAGATGGTTCATTTGCTGTTTCTATTACAAAGAAAAAAGAAGGGATAGGTTGAAAAATTGTTCCCATGTTTACTATAGGATTAGTTTTAAAAGATTTAGATCTTTTGGTTCAAATTAAGGATTTCTTTAAGATAGGTAACATATATATTAGTAAAAGAGGTATAGCTTATTATACTGTAGGATCTGTAAAAGATATAGTAAAATATATTTTACCTCATTTTGATAAATTTACCTTAGTTACTCAAAAATTAAAAGATTATATGTTATTTAAAGAAATAGTACTTCTTATGGAAAAAGGAGAACATAATACTTTACCTGGTTTATTAAAAGTTTTTTCATTAAAAGTTAATTTAAATAAAGGGTTACCTGAAGCTGTAAAAAATGAATATCCAGATATATTACCCTATAATTTACCTGTGATTGAAACACCAGATAGTTTTAATCCTAATTGATTAGCAGGGTTTATAACAGCTGAGGGTTCTTTTTATATTTCTTTATACGAGAGTGATAAAAGAAAAACAGGGTATGTAGTAAGTTTATCTTTTTCTTTAAGTCAACATCTTAAAGATGTAGACTTATTAGAGAGACTTTCTATTTTCTTAGATTGCGGGGTAGTAAGAAGATCCCTGAATCGAGGTACAGCAGAATTAATTGTAACTAAGTTTTCAGACTTAGATCAAAAGGTAATTCCTTTATTGAAAAGATATAATCTTTCAGGAGTAAAAGTATTAGATTTTGAAAGATTTAAAGAAGTATCTGTATTAATTAAAAATAAGATGCATTTAACTTCTGAGGGTATTGAATTAATAAAAACAATTAAAGATGCTATGTATAAGAGGTAATGTATTAAGTAGATTGTAGTTATGTTCTTGTTTATAATTACAATTTACAAATTTATTTAGAATTTGTAAGATCAATTCAGTTTACGTTAATATTATTATTTATAATAAGTGGGGCAGTATTCTTAATATCTACTAGTGACTTAATTTCTGTTTTCCTTTCTATAGAATTACAAAGTTATGGTTTATATTTATTAAGTACTATATACAGAAATTCAGAATTATCTACTACAGGTGGATTAATGTATTTTTTATTAGGTGGATTAAGCTCATGTTTTATTTTATTAGGTACAAGTCTATTATATGCGAACTCAGGTACTACTAATTTAGATGCAATATACGCTATTACTAGTATTAGTGATGCTTCAGATCTTTGATATAAACCTTATTATATTAATTTTGCTCTACTTATATTTAGTATAGGTTTCCTATTTAAAGTAAGTGCAGCTCCATTTCATTTCTGATCTCCTGAAAGAGGACTTGGGAAATCCTCTACTGTTGGGAGTAAACTGCCAAATTCCGGAAACACCCTAGAACTTCAAGTACCAAGCGATATTCGAAAGGATATTCGTGGCTGAACTAATTACTCAGGTATGGTAACAAGCTTGAAGGCTTCTGAAAAGAACGTGGGCAATCGCGGATCTAAGTCAGTATTTAATACATATAATGCTGTAAAAGAGCAACGAGTATATGGTAGTTGATGTAGTACTAGTTTACTACATTTAAGATGTACTCTAATGGGTTTCGAAAGAAATTATCAGATTAAAATCCCTTCTAATCAAATTATTCAAAGACGACTTTATTCTATTGAATCTAACTTAAACAATAATTCAAATAAATTAATTCAACAACTTGAACCTTGATTTGTATCAGGGTTTGCAGACGCAGAAGGATGTTTTCTTGTTTTAATTCGTAAATCACCTAAAAATAAATTAGGTTGACAACTAGAAACTAATTTTACAATTAATCTTCATGCTAGAGATTTAGATCTCTTAAAACAGATTCAAATCTACTTCGGAGGAGTAGGTAGAATTGGTAAAGAAAGAAACGGTTGTTGTGATTTTGTAATAGGTTCCTTAGATCAAATAGTAACAAAAGTAATACCTCATTTTGATAAATACCCTTTAAAAACCAATAAATACTCTGACTACAATTTATTTAAAGAAGTAGTAAGTATGATGCAAGGAGGGGAACATTTAACAGCTGAAGGTTTACAAAAAATTGTAAATATTAGAGCTTCTCTTAATAAAGGGTTAAGTTCTTCATTAATTGAATCTTTCCCTAATAATACTCCCGTATTAAGACCTCCTCTTCCTATTAGTAATATTAACCAGCTACATCCTCAGTGAGTAGCAGGTTTTACATCAGGAGACGGTAGTTTTAAAGTTAGTGTTAGAGAGTCTAAATTATATAAAACTGGAAGTCGTGTAGCATTAGTTTTTGTATTAACTCAACACATTAGAGATGAATTATTATTAAAAAGTTTAATAGATTTCTTTAAATGTGGTCATATCTATTCATATAAAGATTATGTCGAATTTAGATGTCAATCTTTTATAGATATTTACGAGAAAATTTTACCTTTTTTCTTTAAATATCCAATACTTGGTGTAAAAGCACAAGATTTTGAAGATTGAACTAAAATAGCGAAGATGATTCAAACAAAAGTTCATTTAACTAGTGAAGGTTTTGATGAAATTCGTAAAATAAAAATAGGTATGTATAAAGGTAGATACTTAAAATAAGTTTGTTATATGTATTATTACAGTTATTAATATAATATTTTTCAAAGTTGTTCCTTTTTTTTAATTTGGACGATAAATTTAATTGCCGTGGACGTTTATGATGCTATTCCTACAATTGTTACAACTTTTGTAGCTATAATAGCTAAAATATCTATATTTGTATTCTTATTAGAAATAGTATACTATACTAGAAATTACTTTTCAGATTTTAATTGAACATATGGTTTATTAATTAGTTCTTTATTCTCTTTAATAATAGGAACAGTTGTAGGTTTAACTCAATTTAGAATTAAAAGATTATTTGCTTATAGTACTATTTCTCATGTTGGTTTTATATTATTAGCTTTAAGTATATCTAGCGTAGAATCTACTCAAGCATTTATATTCTATTTAATGCAGTATTCTATTAGTAACTTAAATGTTTTCATCATATTAATAGCTATAGGTTTTTCTTTATATAACTACATCAGTGAAAATAAAGAATATAAAGAATTATTAGATAAAAATAATTCTCCTATACAGTTGATTAGTCAATTAAGGGGTTATTTCTATATAAATCCTACTTTATCATTAAGTTTAGTTATTACTATATTCTCTTTTGCAGGTATACCTCCTCTTGTTGGTTTCTTTGCAAAACAGATGGTATTGAGTGCTGCAATTGATAACGGTTATATATTCTTATCTCTAATTGCTATATTAACTAGTGTAATAAGTGCTGTATATTATTTAAATGTAATAAAAGAGATTTTCTTCTATTCACCTGAATATAAATTAAATCCTTTATTAGAAAATTTAAATTTCAATGGTAATATATATAATAGTAATAATGTTTTAATTAAATCTGTTACATTTAAACATAATAATATTTCTATATCTAGTCCATTTACTATAACAATATCTGTTATAACTTTAATAATATTGTTATTTATATTTGTAAATAAAGAATGATTAAGTATGAGTACCATTAATGTCCTATTCTTCTTATGCGTTGAGATACTTTTTGTTTGTAATTTATTACTGTTATTAAATAAAAATGAAGATATTACATATAATTCTTCAAATAATACTTGTGGTTTTATTCCTTCAGCTCCGCTGCCCAGCTCTCTCCATGTAAGAGAGCGCAGGGCTATTAATTTAAATAGAAAACCTTTATATTCTATATTTTCCAGTCGTAGTTATTCAACTTCCGCACTACCGGTGACTGATAAAAATAAAGTTTATCCTATTTCACCTTGATTTATTTCAGGTTATACTGATGCTGAAGGTTGTTTTAATATAGGTATTAGAAAAAATTCTAATGGTAAATATTATGTTAAACCTTCTTTTCAAATAAAAGTTCACTCAAGAGATAGTTTTTTATTAATGAATATAAAACATTATTTAGGTGATATAGGTAATATTTATACATCGAATACAAATTCAAGTTTTACAGTTAAATCCTTAGACCATCTTTTAAAGATTATTTCACATTTTAATAATTATCCTTTAATAACTCAAAAAAAAGCAGATTTTATACTTTTTAAAGAAATAATATCTAAAATAGTTGAAGGAGAACATTTGTCAGCCAAAGGTTTACAAGAAATTGTAAATATTCGTGCTTCAATTAATCTAGGTTTATCTCCAGCCTTAAAAACTAATTTTCCTGATACTATACCTGTAACTAGACCTAACATAGAAAATGTAGATATAATTAATCCTGAATGAATGTCTGGTTTTGTTTCAGGTGAAGGTTGTTTTTCAGTTCATTTATCTAAATATGGTAAAGGCAAGTTAGATGGAGTTTCATTAAGCTTAAAGGTATCTCAACATTCGAGAGATGAGTTTTTATTAAAATCCTTTATTTCTTTTTTTGAGTGTGGTTTATTTAATTATCATGATAAAAACAAGAAAGCTGGAGTCTTTATTGTTAGAAAATTTTCAGATATATTAGATAAAATATTACCTTTTTTTGAAAAACATCAAATAATGGGTATTAAAAAAGAAGATTATGAAGATTGAACTAAAGTAATTAAATTAATTGAATCTAAGGACCATTTAACTGAAAATGGTATAGAAAAAATACGGAAAATAAAATTAGGAATGAATACACAAAGATAGTATTATAATTTTTATAATAACACTCAAGCTAAATGTTATAGGAAGCTCAGTAGATATTTTTAAAAATATTTATAAAAAACATTGGATTAATAGCAAGAATATCAACACCCCTTGGTTAGTTTGAGAATTTGCTGCGAAATTTATTTTCATTTTTATTATGAAACTTCAAATTTATAATAATATAAGATAAATACGTTCAACGACTGTTAGGTGAGTTATAATGACAATCCTATATAAATCCAATACTTATTTCAATTTTAATAATTAATAAGTAATGACATAGTCTGAACAATATAGTGATATATTGATATATTTAATTAAATTATAATTTAATTAATTAATGAATAACACCTTTGACCATATTGGTACAAATTTTATTTAATTATTAAATGAGTAGTATGAGTATATTTTTTGTAGTAGTAATCATTATTGCATTACTTTTTATAGTTATTAATTTAATATTTGCACCCCATAACCCTTACCAAGAAAAATATTCTATTTTTGAATGTGGGTTTCATTCTTTTTCTCAATCCAGACAACCTTTCAATATCGCCTTTTTCATATACGGACTTTTATTTCTTCTTTTTGATCTAGAAATATTATTATTATTCCCTTATGCCGTAAGTTCTTATACTAATGATCTTTACGGGTTACTTATAATGTTGATCTTTACAACTTTGGTAACTTTTGGTTTTGTATTTGAGATAGGTAAAGGGGCTTTAGAAATCGGTAGCAGACAAAATAATCCTACTTTAAAAAAAAAACATACCACTAAAATAATCTCTTTAGGTGGATCTATGAATCAACGTAGAAATTATTCTAATTTAGTGACTAGCAATTTCCTGTAAAAGCCTATGAAAATGCGCAGAATGACTAAGCTCAAATTTGAACTTATAAAGATAAATCTGGTATTTATCGTTGAATTAATATAGATAGTGGTAAATGTTATGTAGGATCATCTGTAAACTTAAAAGAGAGATTTGTGAGCTATTTTAATATAAATCATCTTAAAAATAATTATAATATGTTAATTTGTCGGGCTTTAGTCTCACCCCGTAAATGTATTTTTTAGAGTGAAGAGGTGAATTAGATACTTTTTAGCTTTTATTTGGTCTTTTTATTAGAGATGGTTTACAGGAAGGGAATATCATTTATTCTTAGATATAATAAATACATTAAGTTAAATTCAATTATTTATGTATTTATATTCTTATTTTGAATATTAATATGTGACATTAAGTCTATAATTATAAATGATGTATGATTCATTAAGTATAAGATATTTTTAATAAAAAGAAATTATGATTCAAGTAGCTAAAATTATAGGTTCAGGATTAGCAACAACAGGTTTAATAGGAGCTGGTGTTGGAATTGGGGTAGTTTTTGGTGCATTAATTTTAGGAGTAGCTAGAAATCCTTCATTAAGAGGTCAATTATTTGCATATGCTATTTTAGGTTTTGCTTTTTCTGAAGCAACAGGATTAGGCAAATAGTTCTGTATAAATTGGGTTAATTGCAAGAAGTGCCAACTAGGTTTGGTTAACTTGCATCGATATATAACTATTTATTTAGTTTAAACGTTCAACGACTAATAATCCAATAATCATCCTGGCGGCTACATAATTTAAAGGTAAAACCGCCGGGGATGATTAAAGACATAGTCTGACCAACAAATGAATTTGTTGAATTAACAAGATTAATATTAATTTAAGGTATAATACTATACTTTATAATTATTAGTATATTTTTATTCAAGGCGCTGCGCAGCAAGCTCCTCCTTTTTTTTTACTATATATTCCCAATAACAAATGTTACTACTTAAATCTAAATACTGTGTGTTTTTTTTTTTTAAGACTATTATTATTATAAATAAAAAACAATTTAGAAAACTTTAAATATAGGCGGCGTAGCCGCCATAAATGAAGGCGCGAGCTCTAAAATTGAACAAATACCATTTTAATACATTGGTGTTGTCCATTTAGTAGTCAATGAAATATCTTTAATTACGGTCTAAAAATATATAATGATCCTTTAAATAAACGTGAACTAATACGTGATGAAAATAATGGTAAAACAGGGGTGTATTGTTGAGTAAATAATATAAATGGAAAAATACATCGCAGGTTTCTGTAGCAGTAGGCTCGAAATCGCGCAAGCTCCGCCTTTTTAGTCGGCGCTCCGCACTAAAAAGTAAAAACCCAGCCGTGGAGACCCATTATATTTAAGAATAAGTGACTTTTAAAAATTGATACCTTTTATCTAGAACTAATTTATATATAGTTAGATCTTTATCTAAATATGGTATGGCCAATTTTTCTTTTAGAGCGCCCTATTATAATATTCAAATTCTAAGAGTGTTATTGAGCGTGAACAAAAGTGAATAGATTTACTTAAAAACCTCAATATAATATTAATCCTACTACGGGGAGCTTGCTATGAAATAGGCGGCGGCAGATTTCATCAGCACGCAAAGGTTATAAACATACAATAGAAAGTTTAGAGAAAAATGAGAGATAAGGCCTTAGTAGAAAACATACAGAAGAAGTAAAACAAGTTATGAGTAAAAGACGTCAAGTAACCACAACCGAAGATTACGGTTGTGGTTACAGTTACAGTTACAGTTGTGAAAATAATCCCTTTTTATCGCTCCGCCTAAAAGTCATAACGATAAATCTTTAGAACTTTAAAAAACGGCAGCTATGAATAGAATTAAACCTACTGTAGCGTCGCTCCGCCTATAGAGGTTGATGTAATAGATATTTAAACTAAATGAACTTATACCTTCGAATCTATACGGAAGGCTGCTAGTTATATGGGCTCTTATATTAAAACAATTTTTACGTCGTGAATAATTACAAAATACTAAAGGTATTAATACTCCTTATAAAAAAAAAGAGACATAATAATTATAAAAATAAGTTAATTGTGTATTTGCTTTAATGATGGCTTTCCTTTTATTATACGTTGCTTAATGTATATTAAATTATACTCGATTTTTATTTATAAATAATGTTTATAAATAAACCCTAATAGTTTAAAGATAAAGCTTAATATATATATATATATTAAAATAAGTGTTTGATTCACTTTAAGGGTATCAAATTTTTCTTTAAGAGCGGAGCGCCAAATTTAGAATAATAATGTTACTACTTAATTCTATATAATATGAAATATATAAATATAATTGTAGGCGCAAGCTCATATATATATTTTTTATATAGAAAACTAAAAAAAAAATAAAAAAAAATATGAATTTTCTTTTCAATAATTTAATTATTAAATTAGACGCTCCATCTGCTTGAGGTTTATACTTCCAAGATAGTGCTACTCCACAAATGGAAGGATTAATTGAATTACATGATAATATCATGTATTACTTAGTAATAATATTATTTGCTGTAGGGTGAATATTATTATCCATAATAAAAAATTATGTTAGTACAGCTTCTCCTATATCACATAAATACTTAAATCACGGTAAACATGTGCCTTCTCAAAAGTACTTTAAATTTGAAAAATTAAATTATAAAAAAGATATTCGTTTTTACACTACAACATCTAACTCAGAAAATAATATAAAGTTTTACGAGGATGCTTATTCAATGAGAAAATTAATAATAAAAGATAATAAAAATAAATCCGGAATTTATAAATGAACAAATAAATTAACAAATGATATTTATGTTGGACAATCTATAGATTTAGCTAAAAGATTTATAAAATATTTTAATGTTAGTTATTTAAAAAATAGAGAAACTCTTGTAATAAGTAGAGCTTTAATTAAATATGGCTATTCTAATTTTTCATTAGAAATTTTAGAATACTGTAATAAAGCAGACTTAACAGAAAGAGAGCAATATTATATTTATAAGTTAGATCCTAAGTATAATACTTTAAAAATAGCAGGTAGTTCTTTTGGGCGCTCCGCTCTTAAACATACTGAAGAAACTAAAGACAAAATTAGTAAAGGGGCGCTCCACTCTAAAGGTGTTTATATTAAAGAAAAATCTGCATTATATGGTAGTACTCATAGTGAAGAAACTAAAAAGTTAATGTCTTTAAAGAAATCTAAAGAAAATAATCCTTTATATGGTAAAACTCATAGTGAAGAAACATTATTAAAAATGAGGGCTTGCATAATTTCAGGCTACGCCGCCAAAGGTTATTCTGTTTACATTTATGAAAAAAATGATTCAGAAGGATTTAAATTAATAGGTAGTTTTATTTCAATGAGAAAAGCTGCTAAGTTTTTAGGTATTAGCGGTACTACGATTAGATTGTATGTAAATTCTGGAGAAATATTTAAAGATAGATATAAATTTTCATCTAAATCAATTTAAAAAAACTATGAGTAAAATTTCACTATATGCTGGAAACCCCTAAAGCCTTTAAGTACTATATATCAATTAAAGATTATCAGTGAAAACCTTAAAGGATGTAACAATGGATTATCAGCAGGAAACCAACAGATATATTCTTATCTTAGTAGGTTCCTCAGAGACTACACGTGAAAACTATATATTATATATATAGTAAGATATAGTCCGGTTAAGTATGAAAGTACTTAAGTTTTCGACATTAATAGAATTAATTTGAACAATAACACCAGCTGTTATATTAATTTTAATAGCTTTCCCATCTTTTAAATTATTATATTTAATGGATGAAGTTAGTGATCCTTCAATGTCAATCTTAGCAGAAGGACATCAATGATACTGAAGTTACCAATACCCTGACTTCTTAGATTCAGGTGATGATTTTATAGAATTTGATTCTTACATAGTACCTGAATCTGATTTAGAAGAAGGTGCTTTAAGAATGTTAGAAGTGGATAACAGAGTTATAATTCCTGAATTAACACATATTAGATTTATTATAACATCAGGAGATGTTATACATTCAAAAAAAAATTAAAAGAGTGTATTTAAAGAATCAAACTCCGGGGAAGCCCTAAAGCTTTAGTGACCAAAGTAATAGGGAAACCTATTAACTGGCCTAGTTAATCACTTAGGGTATGGTAATACTACTAAAGATGAAGGACAATTTTGTTCCTAAATGGGTAATCGCGGATCTAAGTCAGTAATATTTATAAGTATTATTGTAAAAGAGCAACGAGTAGACGGTTCTTCGATAATAATTATTATTATTGTAAGGTGTACTCTAATCGCCGGGAAATCCGGTTCTTGGGAGAAATTAAGTAAATCAAGATTAAAGAAATTCAATTTTATAAAATTCAGTTTTGTTTTGCGGCTTCCGTGTATACACCCTCCGGTGGTTTTACCTCGGAGGCGAAGCGAAACCTGCCGCCCGAATTTTTTTTTATTTCTATCTTAGTTTATAAATATACTTCTTATTTTAATTCTTATCTTTATAGAGTTAAAAGTTATATTACTTTTTTTAACAACAAAAAATTTTTACATAATAATACAAAATATGATAGGGCGCTCCGCTCCTAATAGTGGGCCTCGTGTAGTAGGCTCTTTTTTACAAAAAAAGGTTTTAGGCGGCTACGCCGCGATTCATCTTCTAATAGAACTATTTATAAAGACTATGAATCTATAACTAGTGATGTTTTAAATTCTTTACTGGAAAAACAACAAATATCGAGCTTGCGCGGTTTCTATGAAATAGGCTACGCCGCCGGAGGCTCGAAATCGCCCCCTCAAAAGAGGAATTAAATAAACTAATAAAGATTAGTGGAGTTGTATTTGATTTACCTTTAAATGAAATAACTTATCCTTCATTTTAAAGTTTAGTGGGTAGACCTAATACTAGAAACCCTAAGACGGGTGTTTATATATTTTCTCATAAAAAATCTGGATCTAAATATGTAGGTTCATCTAATAGTTTGGCGCTCCGCTCTTAGAAGAATGAATCAGTATTTTACTTTTAAGCATTTTAATCAAGAGAATTCAGGTTTACTACTACCTTTATTAAAGAAAGACGGGTTTGAGTCATTTAATTTATCAATCTTTGTTATACCCGATAATTTAAGTGTCTCTCCTATAAAGTCTAATTACTTTTATTTATTTCTTGAACAGTATTATTTATTACATGAAGAATTTAATCTTAACACTCAAAGAATAGCGAATTTTATAGTTAACCAAGGAAAATCTATTTATTTATATGACCTTGAAGGAAAGATTTTATATTACAGTAGTAATTCTTTAAAGAAATTTATGGATCTTTTACGCACTCACGGCGTAGCCGAAACATGTACTAATTGTATAAAAACAGGTGAAAGTTATTTAGGTTATTTTAAAATAACGGATACTCCTATTTTAGGCGCAATCCAATCCGATTTAACCCTACCTCAGGTATTAGACTTGGTAGAGGGCGGCTCCGCCTGAAAAGATGGGGCGCTCCGCTCTAAGAAAACCACTAGTCTAAAATTTAGTAAAGCAATCCAGGGGCGCGGTTTCACCTGCTCGAAGGTGGGCAGATTTCATCAGCCATCGCTTCGCTGTATACAAAGAGGGGCGCTCCGCTCTAAATTTTTATAGTATAACAGAAACAGTTAAATACTTCAATAACTTAAATTTAAAACTAGATAGAAATAAAATTAGCAAAGTATTAGAGACGAATGAGCCATATAAAGGTTATATTTTTTCAAAATCAATTGCTTAAATATAAAATTGAATGTTATGTCTTTTGCTTGTCCATCTTTAGGTATTAAAACTGATGCATACCCTGGTAGATTAAACCAAGTTTCTGTATTTGTAAATAGAGAAGGTGTTTTCTATGGTCAATGTTCAGAAATTTGTGGTATACTTCATAGTTCAATGCCTATCGTTATAGAATCTGTTTCTTTAGAAAAATTCTTAACATGATTAGAAGAACAATAATTTAATATATATATATATATAACATATAAATTTAAATTTATATGTAAGGTGTGTTAGCTTAATTGGTTAAGCATGGTAGTACGGTTACCGAGATTATAAGTTCGAGTCTTGTACACATCTATTGTAAAAATTAATAAGAAATAAAATGGAAATAATTTATTTTCATAAATATATATATTATGAGTATAACTTTAATACTTTTTTATAGGAATTTTAGGATTTGTTTTGGCGCTCCGCTCTAGAAAAAATATTATATAAATGCTTATTTATACTCCGTCTGAAATAATGCTTTTATAGCCACATAATACTTTAAACCTTTAAGAAAGATTATTCATAATATGTTTTTGCGGTTTCTATGAAATAGGCTACGCCGCCGGAGGCTCGAAATCGCCCCTGGAATTATGTAGCCGCCCCAAAAATTAACTTGCAGATATTAAAATAAAGGGCAGATTTCATCAGCCGTATACCAGAGTTTGCCCCCCCCCTCAATTACTTGGTGAGTTATAATTATTTCTATCGCAGCTACTAATTTAAATTTAGGGCTTGTGCCTAATAAACAAAAAAAACATGTTTAACGTTCTTTATATTTTAAACATGAAGAGTGTAAGGTAGTCATATTAGTTCGAATCTAATACATTCTTATCCTTTATTGATATACAATCCTTAATAATGTAGATTAGATAATAAAGGTTTCAAATAATTTATTTAGATATAATTTTTCATTTATGAATATAACCTTAATACTTTTTTTAATCGGTATTTTAGGATTTGTCCTAAACCGGAAAAATATAATATTAATGCTTATCTCAATTGAGATAATGTTAGTCTCTATAACATTCTTAATATTAATAAGTTCACTTAATATGGATGATATAATAGGTCAAACTTATGCTGTTTATATAATAATTGTAGCTGGAGCTGAATCAGCAATTGGTTTAGGTATTCTAGTAGCCTTCTATAGATTAATTTTTTCTTTGTTTTCTTTCTATCTATCCTACAATCACACTTCTCTGTATACATCGGAGAATGAGCAAAGCTCTCCCTTTTATAAAAATGTGAAAAAAATCCCTCAACAAATAAGATATTATTCAACTAATATTAGCAAAAGTAATGATAGTAACATAGACCCCTGATTTATTACGGGTATTTTTGACGCGGAAAGTTCTTTTGTAGTAACTATATTAAAAAATCCTAGATATAAAACAGGATGAAATGTTCAAGCTAGAGTACAAATAAAAATGCATGAAATCGATAGAGTTTTAATAGAAAATATTAGAAAATATTTTGGTGATATAGGTTATATATCAAACCCTAATGATAAAAATTTAACGGTTGAATTTAGAGTTAGTACTTTAGATGATTTAATTAATGTAATTATACCTCATTTTGATAAATATCCCCTAAAAACAAAAAAATATGCGGATTTCTTGTTATTTAAAGATATTGTTTTATTAATGAAAAACAAAGAACATAATAACTTTGAAGGTATTCAAAAAATAGTTAATATAAAAGCGTCGCGATTTCATCAGCTACGCCCCCCAAATACTTGTTTGGCGCTCCGCTCTTAAAAGAAGCATTCCCTAATACAATAGCTTTAAATAATTTAGATTATAATACCTCATATGATAATATAAATCCTAGATGAATGGCAGGGTGGGGCGCGGTTTCACCTGCTCGTACAGGTGAGTCAAATTTCTTTATTACAGTTCAAAAATCTAGAGGCACGCCCCAAAAACAGGTTTAGCTACATCATTAAGATTTTCAATTGCTCAACATTCAAGAGATTTATTATTATTAGAAAGCTTTGTAAAATTCTTTAATTGTGGATACGTGTTTAATTATAAAAATCGTTTAATATGCGAATTTATTGTTACTAAAATTGATGACATAGATAAACATATTATTCCTTTCTTTGAAGAAAATTGAATATTAGGATCAAAATATTCAAATTATTTTTATTTCAAACAAGCAGCCATCGCGGCTACGCCGCCTAATAATAAAGAAGGAACATTTAAATAAAGAGGGGGCGCTCCGCTCTAGAAAAGATTTTGGCGCTCCGCTCTTAAAAAATAAAATAACAGGCGCTCCGCTCTTAAAAAAAAATTGTAAATAATCATAGATAAGATAGGGTCCAAAGAATACATGGTCAAGGTGAAGTAAACCTTCATCTAGTTTTCCTAGTAGAGTAACCCTTGCTACGCCCGAATTAGCAAAATCTAGGAAAGCGAAACCGTCAAATTGCGGGAAGTTCTTAAAGACAAATCTACCAAATTATTATAGTAATATAATAATGGAACAGGTAATGACTCGTTGTAAGGTAATAACGATTTGTATGAAGAAATGAAATAGATTATCCGCAGCCAAGCACCTATTACTATAAATTAGTAAGGTGTGCAGTTCATCGACTAAATGGTGGTTGGTGTTATTATATTAATAATAATGCTTAAGATATAGTCAGGCATAACTTAAAAGTTATGGAATTACCCTAGCCTACCTAAGGGAATAATATTTCTATGGAAAAAGGGGAAAAACGAAGAGGAAGTATTGCAATAGAATATAAATAATGTATTTAAGTATAATAATTTTACCATTATTAGGGTCTATAGTTTCTGGCTTTTTTGGTAGAAAAGTTGGAGTTAGCGGTGCACAACTTATAACATGTTTAAGTATAATAGTAACAACTATTTTAGCAATAGTCGCTTTTTTTGAAGTAGGTTTAAATAACATTACTTTATCTATTCATTTATTTAGATGAATAGACAGTGAATGATTCAACATTGTATGAGGATTCCAATTTGATAGTTTAACAGTATCTATGTTAATACCTGTCTTGATTATAAGTTCTTTAGTTCATCTTTATTCAATTGGTTATATGAGTGGAGATCCTCATAATCAAAGATTTTTTAGTTACTTAAGCTTATTCACATTTATGATGGTTATACTTGTAACAGGTAATAATTATCTATTAATGTTTGTAGGATGAGAAGGTGTTGGAGTTTGTTCTTATCTTTTAGTTAGTTTCTGATTTACTAGAATAGCTGCAAATCAAAGCTCTATGTCTGCTTTCTTAACTAATAGAGTAGGTGATTGTTTTTTAACTGTAGGAATGTTTGCTATATTATGATCATTAGGTAACTTAGATTATAGTACAGTATTCTCATTAGCTCCATATATTAATGAAAATATAGTTATAATTATAGGTGTATGTTTATTAATAGGTGCTATGGCTAAAAGTTCTCAAGTTGGTCTTCATGTTTGATTACCTATGGCTATGGAGGGTTTGGTTAAAAGGGCTCTCATTAAATTTCACTATATGCGGGAACATCCTGCTTTAAATTCTTGGTCCTCTGTTTATTTAAACTTCGGAAAAATCCAAGAAGAGGGACAATCCGCAGGAAACTTTAAAGGTTCCTCAGAGACTACATGTGAAACAATTTATACAAATGAAAAATTTAAATGATGATTTATAGGTTTTACTGAAGGAGACGGATCTTTTATATTAAATAAAGATGGATATTTAGAGTTTAAAATAACACAATCTAGTGTTGATGCTCAAGTATTATTTTATATTAAAAAAGAATTAGGTTTCGGATCTGTAGTAGTTCAAGATAAAATTAATAAAACTCATCATTATAGAGTTAGAGATAAAAATAACATTTTAAAATTAATTAATATATTTAATGGTAATATTATCACTAAATATAAAAATAATCAATTTTTGTTATGATTAGAAGGATATAATAAAAAATATAATGAAAATATTAAGCTTATTGAACCTAAATTTGGCGCTCCGCTCGTAAATTTGAATAATGCTTGATTATCTGGATTTACTGACGCAGAAGGTTGTTTTACTTGTTCTGTTTTAACTTCTAAAGAAGGAAGAACATCAGTAACAGTTAGATATGTAGTATCTCAAAAAGATGATAAAGAATTTAGTCAAGATCTTGCAAATTTAATTAATGGTTATATAACTCATATAAAAAGTTATAATGGTTATAATACTGTTGTTAATTTCAGTAAATTAAATATAATATTAAATTATCTTAATACTTATCCTTTAAAAACTAAAAAGTTAATATCTTATCATAGATGATTAAAAATTTATGATTTAGTTAAAAATAAACAACATTTTACAGATGAAGGTTTAGAAGTTATTAGAAATCTAGCTAAAAAAATTAATCAATAAGATAAATTGAAGATATAGTCCGATCAATAGCGTAAGTTATTGCGTATTTCCGTCGTATTAGTACAATAAATATAATTGTATATAATGGAAATCAACATTTTTGCCTACACCTGTTTCTGCTTTAATTCACGCTGCTACAATGGTTACAGCTGGTGTATACTTATTAATGCGTTCATCTCCTTTAATTGAATATAGTTCTACTGTATTGTTATTATGTTTATGATTAGGTGCTATAACTACTGTATTCAGTTCACTTGTAGGATTTTTCCAACAAGATATTAAAAAAGTTATTGCTTATTCTACAATGTCTCAATTAGGTATGATGGTTATAGCTGTAGGTTTATCTTCATATAATGTAGCATTATTCCATTTAGTAAATCATGCTTTCTATAAAGGATTATTATTCTTAGGAGCTGGTGCAGTTATCCACGCTATGGCAGATAATCAGGATTTCAGAAAATATGGAGGATTAATTTCTTTCTTACCTTTAAGTTATTCTGTTATTTTAATAGCTAGTTTAAGTTTAGTTGCTTTCCCTTTTATGACAGGTTTCTATAGTAAAGATTTCATATTAGAATCCGCGTATGGACAATACTGTTTTAGCAGTATAACTGTTTACATTATTGCTGTTATAGGTGCTATATTTACTACTCTTTATTCAGTTAAAGTTCTTTATTTAACATTCTTAACTCCGGCGTTAGGTCCTAAAAACTCTTATTATCACGCTCACGAGAGTGATATTTTCATGAGTCTACCTCTAGTTATACTAGCTTTATTTTCAATCTTTTTCGGTTACATTACTAAAGACATTTTTGTAGGATTAGGAACAGGATTCTTTGTAGATAATTCTATATTTATCCACCCTGACCATGAAAGTAGCATAGATGCGGAATTTGGTTTATCTACTTTCTGAAAACTATTACCTTTCTACTTTACTGTTGGTTTTAGTGTATTCGCTATAGTTATAAGTGAATGACTTCCTGACTGAGTACATAACTTTAAGTTAACAGGATTTGGTCGTACACTATTTGGTTTCTTTAACCAAAGATTCTTAGTTGAATTCTTTTACAATAAATACATTACTAATGGTGTTTTAGCTTTAGGTGGTCAAACTGTTAAAGTCTTGGATAGAGGAGCTATAGAATTAATCGGTCCTTTCGGGTTAGAAAAAGGTTTACTAAAAATTAGTAAAAATTTATCTAGTTTAAGTACAGGTGTTGTTACTAATTATGCTTTATATATATTAATAGGTTTCATTGTTTTTGCTACGCCCGGTGTTTTATCTGGATTATTTAATAACCAATTTGGAGATTTTTACCTTATTGCTATGCTTATCTTATTAGGTACTTCAATTAGTCTATATTTAAAAAAGAGTGCTTAGGTAATAATTATTTTAGATTGTGTTATTTATTAAATGAATGATAATAGACTTTCAATTACGAGCTCTGTATACAGCGCCCAAAAGTAAAATTTAGAATAGAGTCTAAAGACATATTGTGAAGTTAGATACTTTTTATCAAGGGAGGTGGTGGGAAAAAAATAAATTAGTATATAATACATAATAAAACCGAACTTTTATGGTCCTTATCGAAAATTAAATTATACACAAAAAAAAAAAATAAAAATGAGAATTTTAAAAAATGCAAGTATTCTTAAATTAATGAATTCATATGTAATAGATGCTTCACAGCCAAGTAATATAAGTTATTTATGAAATTTTGGTTCACTATTAGCACTTTGTTTAATAATACAAATTATAACAGGTGTTACATTAGCTATGCACTATAGTCCAAATATATTAGAAGCTTTTAATTCTGTAGAACACATCATGAGAGATGTTAATAATGGATGATTAGTTCGTTACTTACACAGTAACACAGCTTCTGCTTTCTTTTTCCTAGTTTACTTACATATTGCTAGAGGTATGTATTATGGATCTTACAGATCACCAAGAACATTAGCCTGATCAATAGGTGTAGTTATATTAATACTTATGATTGGTACAGGTTTCCTGGGTTACCAACATAGCCCAAAATGGTTTAATATAAAAATAAAGTATTATAATAATAATAATAATAATAATAATAATAAAAATAAATTCACATATTTAAATAAAAGAACATATTCTACAGCTTCTAATGTAGATAAAAGTTCAGATAGATTAAGTACAATTATTAAAGAACTAGGTCTAGAGCTTGCGCCCCCTGTTTATATATTTGAAAACTTAGAATCAGAAGATATTAAAAAAGAAATTTCAAATAAAACTAAAGGTTTAAGTGGTATTTATATGATAGTTAATAAAACAACTAAAGATTATTATATAGGTTCTGCTTCTACTGATAGATTTTTTGCTAGATTTAGTAATCATTTGATATATTTTCGTGGAAGTAAGGTAGTAAAACTAGCTGTAAAAAAATACGGGTTAGAAAACTTTGCTTTTATTGTTTTAGAATTATATCCTAATATAGTTACTAAAGAAAACAATAAAGAATTACTAGATTTAGAAGATAGATATTTAAAATTACTACTACCTAATTACAATATATTAACAGAAGCTGGTTCTAGTTTCGGATATAAACATACCGAAGTTGATCGTCAAAAAATGAAAGATATTTATAGTGACGAGAGACGAGAAAGAATAGGTAGTTTAAACAGAGGTAAAACTCTTTCTTTTGAAACTATAGAAAAAATGAGAGAAAAAGCTCTAAATAGACCAGTTAGACCTATAGACACAAGGGATAATTACATTACACATACAAGACCAGTAATTTTATATAATCTAGATGGTACTGTTTATGGTAATTATCCTACTATATTAAAGGCAGCTGAATCTATAAATTGTGGAGAAAAAACTATTAGAAGAGCCTTAAAAACAGAAAAAGGTTTAGTTAAAAGACAATGAATAGTAAAAGATGGGCCAAAATAATTATTATTATAATACTTAACTTTATTAAATCATAGTCCCGTGAGTAACAATATTCTGCAATTTTTATAAAAAAAGAAATATTAAAACGGTATGACCCGACAGGGACATAGAATAGTCTTTTTAGATTATTTGGCGATATTAGTGAAAACGATCAAAAAAGATTGAAACTTCAAGATCGTCGGTTATATAAATGATCGCGACAGACTGGGTCACTAATGGGTGGCTGAAATGCTGCTTAATGTACAGTCGGAATTTTTAATTAATATTAATTAATTAATAGAATAGTCGAATTTAAAGCTATTCTAGTTTATTATGTATAATTACAATAATAAATAAATTTGTATGTTTTACCTTATGGTCAAATGTCATTATGAGGTGCGACAGTTATTACTAACCTTATTAGTGCTATACCTTGAATAGGTCAAGATATCGTTGAGTCAACAAAATATATTACAGTTTTAAGTATTAGTTTTTTTATTTTATGTTCAGTTTTACCTACAATTGGTACTGTTCATAAAAACGCGTTAAAGGTATTCAATAAAACCTTAGATAAAAAATATTATTTATCAACTCCTAATTCTTTTTTAGGATTTTTAGTAGGGTTAATAGATGGTGATGGTTATATTCAAATAACTAAAACAACTAAAGGATTTATAACAATGAAATTAGTAATTTCTTTGCAATTAGAAGATATCTCTACTTTAGAGTATATTAACTCTACTTTAAAATTAGGAAATATAAATGTTTATAAGGATATAAAAAGTCCAAGTTGTAGATTAGTAATAAATAGAACTGAATTACAAGAAATTTTATTTCCTTTATTAATATATAATAACATCTTTTTCTTAACTGAAACTAGAGTAAATCAATTTAATTTAGCTATGCATATTCTTAAAAATGATATTAAATTATTTGATAAAATACCATCAGAAGATAACATTGAAAATGTATTTCAATTACCTAGTAGTCCTTATGATTATACGTTATTACATTTTTTTAAAAACTGAATTGTAGGATTTACATGTTCAGAAGGTTCTTTTTTTATTAAAAGTAATAATGATGGTTGCTTTCAATTAAAACAAAGAATACATACAAATTTATTTGAAGCTTTTAAGTTAGTATTTAATACTAAAAGAAAAATAGATACTACAAATAACTATAATCAATTTGGTGTTAGTTCTAAAGCTGATATACAAACTGTTATAAACTTTTTTTCTTTTGAAGGTTTACATCCTTTAATAGGATTAAAATATATTCAATATTTAAAATGATTGAATAATTTACAAAATTCAACGCGTTATAATAAACTAAATTACCCAAAACTGTAAAATGGGCTCCTTAGAAATATAATTTATTTTTTAGAGGCAAATGGGGAAAATTACAAGCACATTTAATTAACAATATACCTCCGAGTTATTAAATTACTTGTAGCGGAATTTAATTCGGCTTAATATAGAATTAAAAACGTCCAACGACTAATGAGTGAGTTAAGCCTACAATAAGCTCGACACGATAACCCCAAAATTTTATAATATAAAATAAAATTTAAGACATAGTCTAATTATATTTGAAAAAATATATAATATATATATTAAAAATTATATAAAACTACATTGTCATTTGAGGAGGTTTCAGTGTTAATAATGCTACTTTAAATAGATTTTTTGCCTTACATTACTTATTACCTTTCATACTAGCTGCTTTAGTTTTAATGCACTTAATCGCATTACACGATACAGCTGGGTCAGGTAATCCTTTAGGAATATCAGGTAACTATGATAGAGTGCCAATGGCTCCTTATTTCTTATTCAAAGATTTAATAACAATATTTATTTTCTTCTTTGTTTTAGGTTTCTTTGTATTCTTTATGCCTAATGTTTTAGGAGATAGTGATAATTATATTATGGCTAATCCTATGCAAACACCTCCTGCTATTGTTCCTGAATGATATTTACTTCCTTTCTATGCTATTTTAAGATCTATACCTAATAAATTAGTAGGAGTTATTACAATGTTTGGAGCTTTAGCTATATTACTTATTTTACCTTTAGCTGATTTAGGTAGATCAAGAGGATTCCAATTCAGACCTTTAAGTAAATTTGCTTTCTACTTATTCGGTGTAGTGTTTATTACACTTGCTCGTTTAGGATCTGTACACGTTGAAGACCCTTATATTTTATTAGGACAAATCTATGCAGTAGCTTACTTCTCATACTTTATAATAGTATTACCTGCTGTTAGTGTATTAGAAAATAGTTTAATCGATTTATCTTATTCAGAAAATAAAAATTAATATAAAAAAAAAAAGAATTTTGAATACTAATTTTATCGCTCCTGTGTATACATCCGGAGGAATATAAAATATAATTAGTTATATTTTAAGATTATGATGTAGATGGTTTACACTTTGATTGCAAATCTTAAGTTTGAGGTTCGATTCCTCCATAATCTTTTAATAAATATAATTTTTTTTTTCTTATTAGCTTAAGGGTAGAGCAAGATACTTCTAATATCCAGATTCTAGTTCGAATCTAGAATAAGAATTTCTTATATATTTTAACACACATAATTTAATACTATTTAGTATCTTAATCTTTAAACTATTTTTAAACAAAAAAATATTTTTAATTTCGTAAACCAAAAAAACGTATTAAATTCATCTATCTCT